AATATTTAGTAGTAAAATTTAAAAAAATATAGTTATAATAAAGTGTTGAAAACTCATATTTAACCAATATAAAAGTGTGTTATTTTTGTATGAGAGTTTCACAGATTTTCGTCTCCCTAAAGGAGAAACTAAATGGCAATAAGTTCAACTGAGCGTCGAACAAAAAATGTACAAGTTTTTGTGGAAAAAGACGCAGTCGAAACTAGTTTCGAAAAATGGGCACAACCCGGGCATTTTTCAAGAACGTTAGCTAAAGGACCAAAGACAACAACTTGGATTTGGAATTTACATGCTGATGCTCATGATTTTGATAGTCAAACAAGCTCATTAGAAGAAGTTTCTCGTAAAATTTTTAGTGCACATTTTGGTCAATTAGCAATAATATTTTTATGGATAAGTGGTATGCACTTTCATGGAGCATATTTCTCTAACTATTCAGCATGGCTAACTGATCCAATAAATATTAAACAAAGTTCTCAAGTAGTTTGGCCAATTGTTGGTCAAGAAATTTTAAACGCGGATGTTGGTGGAAATTTCCAAGGTGTCCAAACCACATCAGGATGGTTCCAAATGTGGAGAGCAGAAGGTATTACTAGTGAAGTAGAATTATATTGGATCGCCCTTGGTGGATTGATGATGTCTGCTATTATGTTATTTGCAGGTTGGTTTCATTATCACAAAGCAGCACCAAAATTAGAATGGTTTCAGAATGCAGAATCAATGATGAATCATCATTTAGCCGGTTTATTAGGTCTAGGATGTTTGTCATGGTCAGGTCATCAAATTCATATTGCTTTACCAATTAATAAACTATTGGACGCTGGAGTTGCACCACAAGAAATCCCATTACCACATGAGTTCTTGATAAATCGAGAATTAATGGCTCAATTATATCCAAGTTTTTCAAAAGGATTAGCACCATTTTTTAGTGGTCAATGGGGTGAATATTCTGATTTTTTAACCTTCAAAGGCGGGTTAAACCCAATTACAGGAGGTTTATGGTTAAGTGATATTGCACATCATCATTTAGCTTTATCAGTATTATTCATTGTTGCTGGGCATATGTATCGCACAAATTGGGGTATTGGACACAGTATGAAAGAAATTTTAGAAGCTCATAAAGGACCATTTACAGGTGAAGGTCATAAAGGCTTATATGAAATTTTGACAACATCATGGCATGCACAACTAGCTATTAATTTAGCAATGATGGGATCATTAAGTATAATTGTTGCACATCATATGTATGCAATGCCACCATATCCGTATATTGCAACAGATTACGCGACACAATTGTCATTATTTACACATCATATGTGGATTGGAGGATTTTGTGTTGTCGGAGGGGCAGCTCATGGAGCTATCTTTATGGTTCGAGATTATACGCCAGCTAATAATTATAATAATTTGTTAGATCGTGTTTTACGTCATCGTGATGCAATTATTTCTCATTTAAACTGGGTTTGTATCTTTTTAGGTTGCCATGCTTTTGGATTCTACATTCATAATGATACAATGCGAGCTTTAGGTAGACCGCAAGATATGTTCTCAGATAAAGCAATTCAATTACAACCAATTTTTGCACAATGGATTCAAAATATTCATTTATTAGCACCTGGTACTACTGCTCCAAATGCGCTAGCTACAACAAGTTATGCTTTTGGTGGAGATGTTGTCGGAATTGGTGGAAAAATTGCAATGATGCCTATTAAACTAGGTACTGCAGATTTTATGGTTCATCATATTCATGCTTTTACAATACACGTTACAGTTTTAATTCTTTTAAAAGGCGTTTTATATGCACGTAGCTCTAAATTAATTCCGGATAAGGCAAATTTAGGATTTAGATTCCCATGTGATGGTCCAGGCCGAGGTGGTACTTGTCAAAGTTCGAGTTGGGATCATGTATTTTTAGGTTTATTCTGGATGTATAATTCTATTTCTGTTGTAATATTTCACTTTAGCTGGAAAATGCAATCAGATGTTTGGGGTACAATTAATTCAGAAGGAGCAATATCGCATGTTACAGGTGGAAACTTTGCACAAAGTGCACTAACAATTAATGGTTGGTTACGTGATTTCTTATGGTCAGAAGCATCACAAGTAATTCAATCTTACGGTTCTGCTGCGTCAGCGTATGGTTTAATATTCTTAGGCGCACATTTCATTTGGGCATTTAGTTTAATGTTCTTATTTAGTGGTCGAGGCTATTGGCAAGAATTGATTGAATCAATTGTATGGGCTCATAACAAATTAAATTTTGCTCCAGCAATTCAACCACGTGCTTTAAGTATTACGCAAGGTCGTGCAGTTGGGTTAGCGCATTATTTATTAGGCGGAATTGGAACAACGTGGTCATTCTTCCTAGCTCGTGCAATTTCAATTAGTTAACACATAAAACTTCAATTAAAAATTAATTTCTATTTACAACTATAAACAATATAAATAAGCATCTGAAAGTTATGGCAACTAAATTTCCAAAATTTAGCCAAGCTCTTGCGCAAGATCCAGCAACACGCCGAATTTGGTATGGGATAGCTACTGCTCATGATTTAGAAGCTCATGATGGCATGACAGAAGAAAATTTATATCAAAAAATCTTTGCGTCTCATTTCGGTCATCTGGCTATTATTTTCCTGTGGACTGCAGGAAATTTATTTCATGTTGCATGGCAAGGTAACTTTGAAAAATGGGTACAAAACCCATTAAAAGTAAGACCAATTGCTCATTCAATATGGGACCCACATTTCGGCGATTCAGCATTAAAAGCATTTAGTAAAGGTAATACGTATCCAGTAAATATAGCTTTTTCAGGTGTATACCAATGGTGGTATACAATTGGATTTAGAACAAATCAAGAATTATTTAGAAGTTCAATTGGCTTGTTAATTTTAGCAGCTACATTATTGTTTGCAAGTTGGCTACATTTACAACCTAAATTTCGACCAAGTTTATCTTGGTTTAAAAATAATGAATCACGATTAAATCATCATTTATCAGGTTTATTAGGAGTAAGTTCATTAGCCTGGACGGGGCACCTTGTTCACGTTGCTATTCCTGTATCTCGAGGTCAACATGTAGGTTGGGATAATTTTTTAACAACTCCACCTCATCCAGCTGGTTTAGCTCCATTTTTTTCAGGTAATTGGACTGTTTATGCAGAAAATCCAGATACTATTGATCATGTTTATGGAACTAGTGAAGGAGCTGGTACAGCTATTTTAACATTTTTAGGCGGTTTCCATCCTCAAACTCAAGCATTATGGTTAACGGATATTGCTCATCACCAATTAGCAATAGCTGTCGTATTTATTATTGCTGGTCATATGTACCGAACAAACTTTGGTATTGGTCACAGTATGAAAGAAATATTAGATGCACATAGACCACCAGGTGGACGTTTAGGAGCAGGACATGTTGGATTATTTGAAACGATAACAAATTCATTACATATGCAATTAGGGTTAGCTTTAGCGAGTTTAGGTGTTGCAACATCATTAACAGCCCAACATATGTATGCATTAACTCCATATGCGTTTTTATCAAAAGATTTTACAACAGAAGCCGCTTTGTATACACATCACCAATATATTGCGGGATTCTTAATGGTTGGGGCTTTTGCACATGGCGCAATTTTCTTTGTCCGTGATTATGACCCAGAATTAAATAAAAACAATGTATTAGCTCGTATGTTAGAACATAAAGAAGCTATTATTTCTCATTTAAGTTGGGCTTCTTTATTTTTAGGTTTCCATACTTTAGGTTTATACATTCATAATGATACCGTAGTTGCATTTGGACAACCAGAAAAACAAATTTTGTTTGAACCATTATTCGCAGAATACATTCAAGCTGCATCAGGAAGAGCAATATATCAATTTAATGTATTATTATCTTCATCAACAAATCCAGCTACAATTGCAGGTAATCAAGTTTGGTTACCAGGTTGGTTAGAAGCAATCAATAATAACAAGAATGATTTATTCTTAAAAATTGGCCCTGGTGATTTTTTAGTTCATCATGCTATTGCTTTAGGTTTACATGTAACTGCTTTAATTTTAGTAAAAGGAGCATTAGATGCTCGTGGATCTAAATTAATGCCAGACAAAAAAGATTTTGGATATAGTTTCCCTTGTGATGGTCCAGGTCGAGGGGGTACTTGTGATATTTCAGCTTGGGATGCTTTCTATTTAGCAATGTTTTGGATGTTAAATACAATAAGTTGGACAACATTTTATTGGCACTGGAAACATATGACAATCTGGGCAGGTAATCCAGCTCTATTTGATGAATCTTCAAATTATATAATGGGTTGGTTACGTGATTATTTATGGCTAAATTCGTCTCCTTTAATCAATGGTTATAATGCATTTGGTATGAATAACTTATCGGTTTGGGCATGGATGTTTTTATTTGGTCATTTAATATGGGCTACTGGTTTTATGTTCTTAATATCATGGCGTGGTTATTGGCAAGAGTTAATTGAAACGCTTGTTTGGGCACATGAAAGAACACCATTAGCAAACTTGATTCGTTGGAGAGACAAACCTGTCGCTCTTTCAATTGTACAAGCTCGTTTAGTAGGATTAGTACATTTCTCAGTCGGATTTATTTTAACATTTGCTGCATTTGTTATTGCGTCTACGTCTGGTAAATATGCTTAAACTTAAAAAACAATAATAAAATTTTAAAGAAACAAAATAATATCATTTTGTTTCTTTAAAATTTTATTATTAAAAATATAAACCAAGCATATCCGGAAAGAATCGATTAATTTCGATAATAAATCCTGCAGTAAAAGTCATCCATAAAGTTAAAAGAACAGGGGCTGTTGATAGATATTTTTGAAAATTATCCATATAAAAATTTATTATAAATAAAATATTATTAAAAATTAACGAGGAGAAACTGTAATATTTTCATCTGATGCTATTAAATCACCACTAATCAAATCTTGCCAAGCTGAAATTGGCCAGATATACCCAGTTGTCATTATTTTTAAAGCTAATGGGACATTAATAATAATTTCATTATCTGTAGGGTTTTTTGCAGTACTAACGGCTCTAACATATTTACGTCCAACCCATCCAATCCAACCAGATATATAAATAAAGCCAAACCCTGGTAAAATAAATTCAGCTGCATGACTCCATCTACCGTCCGCAATTAAATGTGGTAATCCATCTGAGCCACATAGTAATTCTGAGCGACTATATTTATCAAAACGGGCTTTTGTTCGTTCTATTTGTTGTTCTAACGCTAATGCAGGAGGTGTACCTTTTTCGTATTTACTAACACGTTGTTCTAATTTTTTGACACTGGTTTTTAAACGTTTCTCAAAAGCTGTTGATTCACTACATTTAGTTAAACCACCAATATCAGCTAAAGCTTGTTTTGGCATTAAAGTTATTAAAACAAAAAGGAAAATATTTGTTAGATTAAAAAATTTCATCAAAAAATAAATAAAATCAAAACTACTTTTAGTAAAAAATTTCGTCAAGAAAGTTACCATTAATTATATGATAATGTAGTTTTGAATAAAAAATTTTTTTAATATATTAATATTATCTACATTTTTGAGCAAAATTTAGATAATATTGAATAGGAACTTAATCTCGTTTTTCAAAAATAAGATTAAAATATGAACCAAATAACCAATACTATTAAGATTAATAACAAACGAGAATAAAAATGATATTGTATAAATAATAGATCAGGCTTAATTTTTGGTGATATTGATTCTATTTTCAATCGTACCCAGTTATATTGTTTTATACTTAAGAAAAATATTCACATGATTTAAATGTATTCTTATTAACCTTATAAAGGTTAATAAGAAATATTTTACTTATTCAAGATCTTTTCGATTTGGGTTTCGCGAAGGATCGCTTGATAAAAATCCAAAAATAAATAACGATACAAAAAAGATAACGGTTGTATAAACTAAAATTTTTAAAGTTAACATTAAATTTTTCCTAGAAATTATATATTACATCATTAATTATACTAAAACATTGTGAATACAAACAATTTAATTATAAGGTTCGGTTTATTTGAATATTATTTTTATTAAGTGGATAAATTTTAAATACGGAAACTTTAATTTGTTGATTACTCATAAATTTTTCTTTGTGAAAAGAAATAAACCCTTCAACTAGAATATAATCATTCGTTTGATAGTATTTAATAATATCTTTACCTAAATTTCCCCAAATTAATAAATCAATTGTATTTAAATGATTATGATTTCTAAGTGATGGAAATTGAACATTTAATTCCGTTAAAAGAATATTGTTTTTTAAAAAACTCTGTTTTGGTTTTTTCAATATTCTAACAATAAAATTGCTATAATTCATTATATATTTAAAGCAAATTATATAATAAGATTTTTTTGTTTTTGAACATCTTCAAAATTAATATCTCGTAATCGTTTTAATAATCGAATGAAATATTCTAAGAAATAGTCATCTAATTTTACAATTTCAACAGGATCAATTTTAAATATTTTGTATAAATCAATAGTAGATTTTGAAAAATTATTTTCTACATTTAAAATTTCTATAAATGCTAGTCGATCACTAATATTTTGTCCCCATTCAAAAAACCCTAAAAAATTACTAGATATTTTTAAAATTGAAAGTGGAATTTGTTTAATCTGTGCGGATTGTCCACCTAATTGTTCACATAATTTAATAATTTCTGATGATACCCAACCTTTGGGTCCTCCTAATAAAAAAGTTTTGTTTGTAGTCTTTGGTAATTGTAAAGATCGTAAACAAAATTTAGCAATATCTTGTGTATCCATATAAGAAACACTTGTATTTTCATTAGTTATCCAAATTGGAAGATCTTCTAAAATTGGAATAGCATATTGTTCTATTAAACCTTGATAGAATCCACTTAAACGAAAAATTGTATAAGGTATTTTTGATTCTTTTAATTTAATCTCAATTCCTTGCTTCATTTCCATTAACGGAATATTAGAAAATTGTTCAAGATTTAATGCTGAACAAAAAATAAAACGCTGAATATTTGCCATTTTACAAGCTTCAACTAATGCTATTTTACCATCCCAATCAACTTGTTTAATAGTAGATAAATCATAAGGTCGACTTGTTGAAGCATCAATAACAGCTGTTATACCCCGTAAACAAGGAGGAATTGTTTCAGGTGATGTTAAATCACCGTAAACCAATTCAGCTCCCCATTCTTTTAAAAAAGTAGCTTTACGTAAGTTTCGAACAAGACAGCGAACTTGATAACCTTTTGTTAATGCTTGAAGTACAACTTGACGACCCAGTGTTCCAGTTCCACCAACAATTAATAAACTCATATATATTTTTTTAATTAATAATAAAATCTTTAATTCATTTTTTAGTTAGTCAAAAACTGTACTTTGTAAAATGTCATCTGCTTCTATATTAACTAGTTCTTTTTTTGTTAATATTTGACCACGACTATTAAAAATTCGATTTGCTTGACGCATTCTTGCTCGATCTAAAGCATTTTTAACACTTCGTGCATTTGCAAATAATGGAAGCTCTTTGCGTAGAGTAATATATTCGCCTAACGCTTTTTCTGCTTCACTAGTTAATTGATATTGTTGTTCTTCTAACATTATTTTTGAAATTTTTAATAATTCATCTACAGTATAATCAGGGAAATCAATATGATTTGCAATTCTTGAAGATAAACCTGGATTTGATTCATAGAATTTATCCATTGGTTCTTTATAACCAGCTAAAATCACAACTAAATCCTCACGTTGATTTTCCATTACTTGTAATAGAATTTCAATCGCTTCTGAACCATAATCACGTTCATTATCAGGCTTATATAAATAGTAAGCTTCATCAATAAATAATACACCACCCATTGCTTTTTTTAAAACTTCTTTAGTTTTAGGAGCTGTGTGTCCAATATATTGACCAACTAAATCATCTCGCGTTACTGTAAGTAAATGTCCTTTCTGAATATAACCTAATTGAAATAGGATATCAGACATTTTTAAACCAACAGTTGTTTTTCCAGTCCCAGGACTACCTGTGAATGACATATGTAATCCCGGGCTACCTGCTGTAATTCCTAAATTTTTTCTTAATTTATCGATTAATAATAAGGCCGCAATTTCACGAATTCTTGATTTTACTGGTGCTAATCCTACTAACTCTTCATCTAATAAATTTAAAATTTTTGCGATTTCTGTTCTAGCGTATTCTTCTTGTAAATTAATTGCTGCTGTATTCATATATATATGTACTAATAAATTTTATTTTATAACTATAACTTTTTATATAATAAATCGGTTAAACTATAACCGATTTATAAATCTAACGTAAACCCCTAAATTGAATTAAAAGTTTGGAATACTTGAAAGACAAATAAAGGCAAATCCTGCACTACCACATGCTCCTACAAAAAATCCACCTTTAAATTGATCCCATGCTTTTTTTGTCTGTAATTCTAGTGAAGGAACAGAATCAATTGTTTTCTCCTGTCCAAATGCAGCTATCCCATAAATAGTTAAACCTAATGTTAAAATAAGGATTAAGCCAATTGTTGAAAGAAAACCAGCAATTAATGCAATGTCAGAATTACGTAAAGGACCTAATTTAACAAATGGACCTATTAAGAAATAGCCATGGGCTAAACCAATTTCTAGACCTCTTAATAAAGGTGTTAACCCAAATCGATATGCTGGTAAATTACTTAATATAGCTCGCGTTACAGCTGATGACGTGATAGGAGTTGCTAAATGCCCTACAAATGGATCATCATTATACGGTTTAATAAAATTAGCCATAAGTTTAACTTAAATTTCAGTAAAATTAGTAGTAAAAACTTTAATTAGTTTAAATTGTTTAAAAATCGATCAAATTTTTTACTAATCAAAATTTAAATATGTATTAATATATAATATATATTAATAAATATTTAAATTTTTATAAATTTCATTTTTATAAACGAAAATATATTATGTTAGTTACTATTGATTACTTCTTATTGTTAGGGTTTTGTTTTACAATGGCTTCAGGTTTATTTTTAGGGTTAAAATCAATTAAGTTAATTTAATTTTCAATTAAAACTCAAAAAATGAATAAAGATATTCGTCAAGATTATATAATTGGATCTAGACGTTTTAGTAATTACTTCTGGACCTTTTTTCTTTTTCTGGGAGGATTTAGTTTTTTATTAGCAGGACTTTCAAGTTATTTTAAGATTAATTTACTGCCTTTTACAAATACTGTCGAGTTAGTTTTTATTCCACAAGGTATCGTAATGATATTTTATGGAACTTTAAGTCTATCAATAAGTATTTATACATTATTGACAGTTATATGGGACATTGGAAGTGGTTATAATGAGTATAATAAACTTGAAAATCTTGTTAAAATTGTTCGAAGAGGTTTTCCTGGTAAAAATCGTGAAATACTTTTAACTTATCCATTAAATAATATACGAGCTATTGGTATTAAAATTTCTGAAGGATTAAATCCAAAACGAATTATTTATTTATGTTTAAAAGATGAACGAAAAATTCCATTAACTCCAGTAGAACAGCCAACTACTATTTCTAACTTAGAAGAAAATGCTGCTGATTTAGCAAAATTCTTAGATTTAAAATTAGAAAATTTATAATATTTTATTGCTTTTGTGCTCACATGATCTTATAATCAAAATATGCGGGCATAGTTTAGTGGTAAAACCTTAGCCTTCCAAGCTAATGATGGGGGTTCGATTCCCCCTGCCCGCTTTTGGTTAAGTTTTTGAATGAGTAACAATCATTTTTTTTACAGGAGAATATAATCTTATGTCTGGTGGATCGACAGGTGAACGTCCGTTTTCGGATATTATTACAAGTGTACGTTATTGGATTATTCATAGTATTACTATTCCGTCTCTTTTCGTATCTGGGTGGCTTTTTATTAGTACCGGTTTAGCGTATGATGTTTTTGGTACACCAAGACCAAATGAATATTTTACACAAGATCGTCAACAAGTACCATTAGTAAATGACCGGTTTAGTGCAAAACAAGAATTAGAAGATTTAACTAAAGGTTTATAAGAGGTAAATTTTATGACAAAAAATATTAATCAACCTGTAGCTTATCCCATTTTTACTTTTCGTTGGCTTGCAATTCATGGATTAGCTGTTCCAACTGTATTCTTTTTAGGTGGGATTACAGCTATGCAATTTATTCAAAGATAAATTAACAAAATAGATAAGAGGTAAATTTTATGACTGGTCCAAATCCTAATAAACAAGCAGTAGAACTTAATAGAACTTCTCTATATTGGGGACTTCTATTAATTTTTGTTTTAGCTGTATTATTTTCAAGTTATTTCTTCAATTAATAATTATAGATAGGAGTTTTTATATGGCTAATACGGGTAGAATTCCTTTATGGCTAGTAGGCCTAGTAGGTGGTTTAGCAGTTATCACAATGCTGAGTTTATTTTTTTATGGTGCATATTCTGGGTTAGGTTCTTCACTTTAAATAATATTAGTTTAGTAATTACATACTAATTTCTTAATTTTTAAGAACAAAAAATAGAGTTTTTTTATTCTTAAAAATTAAGAAGTTAGTATTATTTCCTTTTCTTTCTGTTTTTTCTCCGGTCTCGATCTCGTTTTGTTCCACGTCCCAAAAATCCCCACCATAATCGTAGTGTTTCTTTAAGATTAAGATCATAAAACACAAAAGAATCTTGCCAAGCAGTATACCCACCACTATAAATACTGTTTGCTGGACGTGGGCCAATATGCAATTCAGCATTTTGAACTAAAAACGGTATATAAAAATATTGTGAAAATATTGCATGTAACATTGCATACATACAAAAACTTATCTGTGCAAACGCAAGTGCACCTAAATAAATCCTAAGATTTTCTGCATCTATATAACGTCTGTTTGGTACTAATTCATCAGCTATGTAAGCTCTAAACCTTGACGCGCACTGCAGGGTATAAGAATGAAGCGGGTGCCATATAAAATATAAAGTAGCATGCCACCTCGTGTGATAGGGCATATATCGTTTTCCAACCCGTACTGTCAGCCCATAAATCATCATAGGCACCAAAGTTCTAATATGGGTTTTATATATCGACTTAAGAACATAAAATAAATCTGTTCGTATATATTCATATATAGGCTCAGTCAGATTTGAATAGCGTTTTGGTATTATATCAAATATTGGACGTATCCATTCAAAATGGTAAGAAGACATTTGACCAGTCGCTTTTTTCCAGTACGTATCCATATAGTTAATACGACCAACCATTTTTCGAAACCTTAAGTATTCTTCTTCTTCGGTTGCAATACGAGATAAAAGCTTTATATCGTCCATGTTATGTTGAGTAAAATGAAATCTAACACAACCGTTTAATGCCATAGCCCATATTAAACAAGAAGCACTTCCAACGGCACAAATTTTAAATGATGTTATTGGGTTATATTTTATTGAATATATTATGAAACGAATTAAACAAAAAATAACCATTGTTTTCTGGAATTCATCAATCGTGAAACCTACTGTTGTTATTTGATTAATTTTATTTAAAATTATCTCACGATAACTAAGAGTTGGAACATCCGGTATAATATAATTAAACGGATCATTCACTCCATATGAAGGAGGATTGATTTCATATGAAGGATATAAAGGAATATTATCCATAAAAAAGTGAGTTATTAAATTAAAGTAATAAAATCTTCACACAAATGTACTAAACTAAGTAATAATTAACTAACAAAACAAAATATATCACACGCTGAAAAAAAAAGCAAGATAAAAATGTATTTTTTAAGATTTTATAAATAAATATAATTTGTAAAATCTTAAAAAATTCTATTTACCAAAAACCTAAAGATACTGCTTTATCGATTGGTAAACAAGCCCCAATCCCAAACCAGACTGCAAAAAAGAAACCAATTATAAACAATAAGCTCGCAATTGGACGACGAAATGGATTCTGAAATTTATTTACATTTTCGATAAATGGAACTGTGATTAGTCCAGCAGGTACTGCTGCCATAGCTAATACTCCTAATAATTTATTAGGTAATACACGTAATAAATTAAATGTTGGGAAAAAATACCACTCTGGTAAAATTTCTAATGGCGTGTTAAATGGATCAGCAGGTTCACCTAATTGTGTAGGTGCCATTACGGCTAATCCAATACAACAAGCAAAAGTACCTAGAATACAAATTGGGAAAACATATAATAAATCATTTGGCCAAGCCGGTTCACCGTAATAGTTATGACCCATACCTTTCGCTAATTTTGCTCTTAATTTTGGGTCTGTTAAATCTGGTTTTTTAATTACTGACATAATTATTTCCTTGAATTTAAAAATAAATTATAATTAACTGCTTGAAATTAAAGTGGTCCTGAAATACCTTGTTTACGAATCATTAAAAAGTGTGTCAAAATTAAGACTGCTGCTGCTACAGGTAAAACAAAAGTATGCGCACTATAAAAACGAGTTAATGTGCTTTGACCAACACTTTCACCGCCACGTAAAACTAGAACCAAAGGTGGACCAACAATTGGAACAGCAGCAGGAACACCTGTTACAATTTTACAAGCCCAAAATCCAACTTGATCCCATGGTAAAGAATATCCTGTTACACCAAATGATACAGTTACAACTGCTAAAATTACACCTGTTACCCATGTTAATTCTCTAGGTTTTTTAAACCCACCTGTTAAATATACTCGAAAAATATGGAGTACCATCATCATTACCATCATACTAGCAGACCATCGATGAATAGATCGAATTAACCACCCAAAATTAACACTTGTCATAATATATTCAACCGATGCAAAAGCGTCAACTACACTCGGTCGATAATAAAATGTCATTGCAAATCCCGTAGCAACTTGAACTAAAAAACAAGTAAATACAATTCCACCAAAGCAATAAAAAATATTTACATGGGGGGGTACATATTTACTAGAAATATCATCTGCAATTGCTTGAACTTCCAATCTTTCTTCAAACCAATCGTATACTTTGCCCATAAAATTTTATAGTAAAAGATCAAAACACAACTAAGCACGTTTTTGATTATTTAAGGTCTAAGAAAAGATTACTTAATAAATTATAAGGCGAGAGTGGGATTCGAACCCACGGAATCCGTAAAGATTCATCTGATTTCAAATCAGACGCAATCGACCAACTCTGCCATCTCGCCATAAAGATTAGTATATTCACTAATCTTATTTTATATAAATTAACTTTCGTATGTATTTTTTCCACTGAATTTAATAGATACAGGATTCGGATTTTTACCTATTGAAAACGGTCGGCTATTTTTAGCAGTTCGGCCTGGATTAACTTTTTCTGGAAAGACACCGTCTTTTGGATGCAAATATTGTACCTCACCACTTGGAAAAATTCTATAAATTTTATAATCATTTAGCTTAAAAGTTCGTAATTGAGTTCCTAATGCTAAACATTGCTCTTTTCTAGCTAAATATAAAAGATTTTCTCCATTGCGCATAATTGCTGCACCGCCAGTAGGCATTTCAAAAATTTGCTCTTTTTTACTTGTCCAAGTAATTGCATATTTTTCTTCAACTTCAGCTGAACGTAACCAGCCTCCAGTACTTCCACCAAAAGTTGGAAATGGTGTTTGTAAATTTAATATCATACGTAAAACCTTATTATTATTTAACGTTCATATATTATTTTAGTAAAAAATTAATAATTTTTCCGTTAATTTATAAAATTTTCTAGCGGAGAATGGATTTGAACCATTGACCTTCGGGTTATGAGCCCAACGAGCTACCAGGCTGCTCTACTCCGCGGGACAATTTATAATACTTATAAACATTGTACGTATTTAAAATATTTTTGTCTACAAGTTGAAACTAGTTTCAATTTGCAGACAAAAATATTTTAAATAAAATTATGAAGTTACCAAATTATTTTTAATCAATAGGACGCATTGATAATACAGGTTCGTTTGCTCGGTTAATACCTTTTTCAAAACCTGCTGCTGCTGCACGTGCACGTCCAGAATGCCACCAATGCCCAATTAAGAAGAAGAAAGCTAAGAAGAAATGCGAACAACATAACCAAGAGCGTGGTGAAACATAATTAACTGAGTTAATTTCTGTCGCTACACCACCTACTGAGTTTAATGAACCTAATGGTGCATGTGTCATATATTCAGCAGCTCGACGTTCTTGCCACGGTTGGATATCATTTTTAATTTTATTAATATCTAAACCATTTGGACCTCGTAATGGCTCTACCCATGGAGCACGTAAATCCCAAAAACGCATTGTTTCTCCACCAAAAATAATTTCGCCACTCGGTGAACGCATTAAATATTTACCTAAACCTGTCGGACCTTGTGCAGATGAAATATTTGCACCTAAACGTTGATCACGTACTAAAAATGTAAAAGCTTGTGATTGCGATGCTTCAGGACCAGTAGGACCATATAATTCACTTGGATAAGCTGTATTATTGTACCAAGAATATAAAGATGCTGTCCAACCCATTAATGCGATAGCAGCTAAACTATATGAAAGGTAAGCTTCTCCAGACCAAACAAATGCACGACGGGCCCAAGCAAATGGTTTAGTAAAAATATGCCAAATACCACCAGTAATACATAAAATTCCAACCCAGATATGACCACCAATAATATCTTCCATATTATTTACGGCTACTACCCATCCATCTCCACCAAATGGTGAACGGAATACATAACTAAAAATTACAATTGGATTTAATGTTGGTGTTGTAATTAAACGAACATCTCCACCACCTGGTGCCCAAGTATCATATACACCACCTAAATACATTGCTTTAACAACTAATAAAAATGAACCAAGCCCTAAAAGACATAAATGAATTCCTAAAATAGTTGTCATTTTGTTTTTATCTCGCCAATCGTAACCAAAGAATGGAAATGATTCTTCTAAGGTATCAGGACCTAATAAAGAGTGGTAAATTCCACCAAATCCTAGGACCGCTGACGATATTAAATGGATAACCCCAACAGCAAAATATGGAACTGTTGTAGTAATATCTCCACCTGGTCCAATTCCATAGCCTAATGTTGCTAGATGTTGAATCAAAATAAAACCTTGTTCATATAAAGGTTTCTCAGGAACAAAATGCGATACTTCAAATAAAACCATAGCACCAGCCCAGAAAACCATTAAGCCTGCATGAGCAACATGGGCACCTAATAACTTACCTGAAACATTGATTAAACGAGCGTTTCCACTCCACCAAGCAAAACCTGTTGATTCTATATCCCGACCTGCTATACTACTATTAAAGGGCGTTTCCACGTGGTAATACCTCCTCAGGGAATACAAAGTTTTCATGTGGTTGATCTTGTGCAGCCATCCATGAACGAATACCTTCATTTAATAAAATATTCTTCGTATAGAATGTTTCAAATTCTGGATCTTCAGCAGCACGTAATTCTTGTGATACAAAATCATATGCACGTAAATTTAATGCTAAACCAACGATACCAATTGCACTTGTCCATAAACCAGTTACCGGTACAAATAACATAAAGAAATGTAACCAACGTTTATTAGAAAAAGCTACACCAAAGATTTGTGACCAAAATCTATTAGCCGTAACCATTGAATATGTTTCTTCTGATTGTGTTGGCGTAAATGCACGGAAAGTATTTGCTGCATCACCATCTTCAAATAATGTATTTTCCACAGTTGCACCGTGAATAGCACAAAGTAACGCACCACCTAAAATACCTGCTACACCCATCATGTGGAATGGATTTAAGGTCCAGTTATGGAAACCTTGTAAAAATAATAAGAATCGGAAAATTGCTGCTACACCAAAACTAGGAGCAAAGAACCAACTTGCTTGACCTAATGGGTATAATAAGAATACAGAGACAAACACTGAAATTGGGCCTGAAAATGCAATTGCATTATAAGGACGAATACCTACTAATCGAGCAATTTCAAATTGACGTAAGCAGAAACCAATTAATCCAAATGAACCATGTAGGGCAATGAAAGTCCAAAGGCCACCAATTTGGCACCAGCGAGTAAAGTCTCCCTGTGCTTCTGGACCCCATAATAATAATAAAGAATGGCCCATACTATTTGCTGGTGTCGAAACTGCTGCTGTTAAAAAATTACAACCTTCAAGATAAGAACTTGCTAACCCATGAGTATACCATGAAGTTACAAAAGTAGTTCCTGTCATCCACCCACCAGCAGCTAAATAAGCTGTTGGCATTAATAATAAGCCTGACCAGCCAACAAAAACAAATCTATCTTTTTTTAACCAATCATCAATAAGATCAAATAACCCACGTTCTTGGTTTTTTCCAATAGCAATGGTCATATTTTTTAATCCTTAAATAAAATCATTTAATAAGTAAACCTTAATATTTTATATTAATTTTTACTATCATCTTATCAGTTTGTGCTAAATATTATACTTTAATCTAAAAAATAATTTTATTAATTATTATAATCTTTTTAAAATGTGCTATACTATACTTTAGAAATAAATATTTAAAGATTACTTTCTGATTTTTTCAGAATTAAAAAATATTTATAAGTTGATATATAATATGTTATCAATTTGATTTTTAATAACTGTTTTATTTGTTCAACCTATTATAAAATTGGTCATTAATTTGAAAATTATGTAAAATATTTCAAATTCAAAATCCAATATAAAATGACAAATTATATTTAATAAAAATTATGGTTCCACAAGATTTAAAAAAGTTTACTACACCAGTTTTTCCATTTACAGCAATTGTGGGTCAAGAAGAAATGAAATTAGCCTTACAATTAAATGTAATCGACCCAAAAATAGGTGGTGTTATGATAATGGGTGATCGAGGAACCGGAAAATCAACAACTATTAGAGCAATAGCTGATTTATTACCGGAAATTGAAATAGTGAAAGACGATCCATTTAACTCTCATAAGTCAGACTTAGATTTAATGGGAAATGAAGTTAAACTTGCTATTCAAAAATCCGAAAAACTCGAGACTGAATTGATAAAAATTCCAATGGTTGATTTACCATTAGGAGCTACAGAAGATCGCGTATGCGGTACCATTGATATTGAAAAGGCTTTAACTGATGGTGTAAAAGCTTTTGAACCTGGATTATTAGCAAAAGCAAATCGTGGATTATTATATGTAGATGAAGTTAACTTACTAGATGACCATTTAGTAGATATTTTATTAGATTCTGCAGCATCTGGCTGGAATACTGTAGAACGAGAAGGAATTTCAATTCGACATCCAGCTCGGTTTGTGCTAGTTGGATCTGGAAACCCTGAAGAAGGTGAACTTCGTCCTCAACTATTAGATCGATTTGGTATGCATGCAGAAATCCGTACCGTAAAAGATCCAATTTTAAGAGTAAAAGTTGTTGAAGAGAGAACATCATTTGATAAAACACCAGAAATTTGGATTGAGAATTATGAAACTCAACAACAAGATTTACGTAACAAAATTATAGAAGCACAAAAATTATTATCTTCTGTAGAATTAGATTATGAGTTACGGGTGAAAATATCTGAGGTGTGCAGTCAATTGGATGTCGATGGTTTACGTGGTGATATTGTAACAAATCGTGCTGCAAAAGCTTTTGCAGCATATAATGGTAGAAATAAAGTTACTGTTGAAGATATTTCAAAAATTATCACTTTATGTTTACGACATAGATTGAGAAAAGATCCATTAGAATCAATTGATTCTGGAGATAAAGTTTCAAAAGTTTTTAAAGAAGTTTTTGAAATCGAGGAATAAATATAAATACGGAAAATAAATTTTATAAAAATAAAAGAATAAATTTATTATAGTATTACATATATACTTTAACAAAAAAAAGGGCTGCCCTTTTAAACCTTATTGCTCTTATATTAAGATATTTGCCTAACTTTTTTATACCTTCTTAGTCTTATATTAAGAGTGTTGCCTAAATTTTTATAACATTAATATGTTAATAATATTTAGGCTTTGTTATATTAAGAACTTTTTTTTAATATACTTCACCCTTAGGTTATTTTAGTTCATATTTCTTTGGCCTAACAAGATTGCACTTTCATAACAGAGCATCATAGGCTTGGGCTTTGATTAATAACGAAAGATTAAATGGTTACTATTATTATAATAATAACCATTTAATCTTTCGTTATTTATACTGAAAATTAAAAATAATAAAAATTTATGGTAAAAGTTCTTTGGTTAATATTAAATCTCTTTTTAATACTGATTATTTTTGTTCGTGTTCCAAATAATAATGGATTATCTAGTTTTGACACAAAAAATAATTTATTAGGATCAGCAAATTCAGCCGAAAAAACTTTAGATAAATTGACCTGGAGTTTAATCTTGGGTTATTTTATTTTAGCAGTTAAATTTAATTTTTAAATTTAATTAATTAAAAATATAGTTTATAAATAAATTTATAAACTCTTAAAAATTATATACCCCCAAGGGAATTCGAATCCCTGTCTGCTCCGTGAAAGGGAGCTGTCCTAGGCCTCTAGACGATGGGGGCCTATTATTGTAATTTGTAATAATATTGTAATAAATTTTATCTAATATTTTTAAAAAATATTAAGCACTAGTAAAAATAAACTAGTAAGCGGGCAACGCGACTCGAACGCGCGACATTAACCTTGGCAAGGTTACGCTCTACCAGCTGAGCTATGCCCGCAAAATAAATTATACCACTACTATAATTACTATATAAAAGATAAAATAACTTTGTCAATAGTTTTTATAAATTGAGAAATTATAGGTAAAGCTATAATTTCTAAAGATATTAAATTGAAGATGAAATACCGTCAGCTGCTGCAATTGCTAAAACAAGACTCACCCAAATTTGGAACCCACGATTAAATGTACCTTTTGACTGTTCCCAATCGCCTGGAGTTGCTAATGCTACTGGTACAGTAACAATTAAAAGTAATGAAAGAAGAACTAATAGTGCTGTTAAAGCTGTTATCATATATATCCTTTAAAAATTTTTCTAATATTTAATTGAAAGGAAAGTTTTAATTTTATTAAAGATTTCCTTTTTTTAAAGCTAATAATACAATTACAGCTGGACCTGATAACATAATAACTGCCGTTGCTATTAGCTGACCTAGAACTTGCCAATTAACCATTTTTTAGAATCCTTATTTTATAAAGTTTTTAAAAATTTCAAACGATGAAATAACCTATAAAGTTAATATTTATTTTACTTTAAAAATAATAAAGTAAAATATTATTTTTTTATTATCCGTATTATTTATTAATTAAATACTTTAATATTTTTATCAGTTTATGTTAAAATAAAGCAAGGGTCGCTAACTCAATGGTAGAGTACTCGGCTTTTAACCGATTTGTTCTGGGTTCGAATCCCAGGTGACCCACTAAGTTTAAGTTAAAGATACTTTGCCGCCTGCTGCTTCAATCTGTGTTTTCGCATCTTCAGCCGCATCTTTGCCTACACCTTCTTGAACTGTTTTAGGAGCAGATTCGACTAACTCTTTTGCTTCTTTTAATCCTAATCCAGTTATGCTTCGAACAATTTTTAATATTGCAATTTTCTTATCTGCTGGTACTTCATCTAACATAACATTAAATTCTGTTTTCTCTTCTACTTCTTCCGCAACAGCTGCTCCAGCTGCCATTACCATTGTGCCCCCAGCAGCAGCTGATGCATCTACGCCAAATGTTTCTTCAATTTTACTAATTAATTCTGATGCTTCTAATAACGTTAATACTTTTAATTCTTCTACTATTTGATCAATTTTTTCTGACATAAATTTTATTTTGACATTATTAATAAAATAAGTTTTGATTATGCAAATGCATCTAAATCTAATTTAATAGACGGACCCATTGTATTGCAAATATAAATAGTTTTGAAATATTTACCTTTTACTCCTGATGGTCTATTTTGTTCAATTGATTTATATAAAGCAAGTAAATTTTCAAGTAGCTCCATTTCTGAAAAGTCCGATTTACCAAAGCTAACATGAACATTTCCTGTTTTGTCAGCTTTATACTCGAATTTTCCTTTTTTAAAGTCAGATAATGTACTTGACAAAGTCGTTGTTACTGTCCCAGATTTTGGAGATGGCATTAAGCCTTTAGGACCTAATACTCGACCCAATTTTGCTAATTTTGGCATCATTTCTGGGGTCGCTATAAGTAAATCAAAATTAATAATTCCTTCACTAATATTTTGAATTAAATCCTCATTACCTACAATATCTGCTCCATTTTCACTTGCTACACTGAAATTTGCTTCATTTGTTAAAACAGCAATTTCAATTGTTTTGCCGATTCCATTAGGTAACGTTACAGTTGTCCGTAATTGTTGGTCAGCATATTTAGGATCGATATTTAAATTTGCATGTAATTCAACAGTTTCCACAAATTTTGCAGTCGCTGTATTTTTTAGAATTTTAATTGCTTCGTCTAAATTCGAATAACTATTGTTTTGAATTTTTTCACGAATCTCTTTTTGACGACGTGATAATTTTCGCATTTAAATTTTTTGTTAATAAGCTTATAATTGTAAAGTATGAACGATATAAATTAATCAACAATGGAAATACCCATATTCCGAGCTGTTCCTTCAACAATTTTCATTGCACTGTTAATTTTATTAGTATTTAAATCAGGTAATTTAATATTTGCAATTTCTTCTAATTGAGCTTTTGTAATTGAACCTACATTTATTCTATTAGGGGTTGATGAACCTTTTTTGATATTTGCAGCCTCTGCTAATAAAACTGATGCAGGAGGAGTCTTAAGAATAAAAATATAACTTCTATCTTCATAAACAGAAATTTCTACTGGAATAATTAAACCTATTTTATCACCTGTTTTTGCATTATATTCTTTACAAAATGCTGCAATATTTACACCATGTTGACCTAAGGCTGGCCCAACAGGTGGAGCAGGAGTAGCTTTACCTGCTGGTAAAGCCAATTTAATCAACGCTACTATTTTTTTTGCCATAACTCAATTTTTTTAGTATTTAAAATAAATAAAAAATTTCTTTTTAAATTCTATCTAATTAATTAAAAAACCTCTTACAAGAAGAGAAACGCGCCCTGAAGGACTTGAACCCTCGACATCTAATTTTGGAGACTAGCGTTCTACCAACTGAACTAAGGACGCTGATGCAGATATAATAATAACATATGGTATAAAAAGACAATATCTTAAAAAACATTACAATATACAAATTTTAAGATTGAAATATGCAAAATTTTAAAAATGAAAAAGAAGCAAAGATTTCGATTAATACCTATTTACCACATAATTTTTTGGCAGAAAAAATTATCTTAAGTAGTTTATTAATAAGTACAGAAGCTATTGAAAATACATTACGGAAAATTACAATTGAAGCTTTTTATTTCAAAAATCATCAAGAAATTTATAAAGCAATTATTTGGTTATATCAAAATAAAAATTCAGTTGATATATTAACTCTAATAAGTTTTTTAAAAGATCAAGGATTATTAGAAAAAGTTGGAGGTATGAAAGTACTTACTGAATTAATTAATCAGGTTCCTAATTTAGTTTATCTTGAAGAGTATATAAAATTAATTCAAGATAAATTTTTACGTCGATTATTAATCCAATTAGGTTATCAAACTATAAATTCTAGTTATATAACAAGCATACCTTTAGAAACTATTTTTGAAGAATTAGAAAAACATTTTTTTAACTTAACAAATCATCGACAAAATTTTGAAGTTTTAACTACTGCAGAATTGCTATCAAATGTTTTTTTAGATTTAAAACAGAAGTCTTTAAATCCAACATTGCCCGGATTATCCTCTGGATTCTATGATTTAGATTCTATTACTCAAGGATTTCAAAATTCAGATTTAATAATTGTTGCAGGGCGACCTTCCATGGGTAAGACTGCAGTTTGTTTAAATATCGCACTCAATGTTCTTAAACTATATAAAGTACCAGTCTTATTTTTTAGTTTAGAAATGTCAAAAGAACAATTAACTTATCGCTTATTATCTAATGAGATTGAAATTACAAATGCCAAATTAAAAAAGGGTCAGTTAAATGAAAATGATTGGATTAATTTAAATAATGCAATTAAATTTTTATCTTCATTACCTTTATTTATTGATGATACGCCAAATCTTACAGTCCAAGAAATACGGTCTAAAATTCAAAAAATCATTTTAGAACAAGATCAAATAGGACTAATTGTTATTGATTATCTACAATTAATGGAAAATTCAAATGTATATTCAGATAATAGAGTTGAAGAATTATCAAAAATTACAAGAGGGTTAAAGAATATTGCTCGTGAATTTAAAGTTCCCCTTATTGTTCTTTCTCAATTAAGTCGAAATGTAGAAAACCGGTTAAATAAACGACCAATTTTATCGGATTTACGAGAAAGTGGTTCAATTGAACAAGATGCGGATCTTGTTTTAATGCTATATCGTGATAGTTATTATAACGAAAATATAGTTGAAACCAACACGACAGAGTTAATCATAGCTAAGCATAGAAATGGACCAATTGGTACTGTTATGTTAAATTTTGAACCAAAATTTACAAAATTTAAAAATTATAATGATAAAAACTAATTGCCCAGAACCAGAATCGAACTGGTGACACAAGGATTTTCAATCCTCTGCTCTACCAACTGAGCTATCCGGACTTACAAAAATATATAATAGTAAATTATTATTCCAATTACAATAGATTTTATTAATAAAAAATATATTTTAAAAAATTTTATTTGCAAAAAAAAGTTTTATTTACAAAAATTATATTATAATAGATCACGGATATAGTCTTTTGATAATTTGTTAAATAATTTATACATGTCAGGATTGTAAATAGCAGCATAAAATTAATTTTTTAAATTAGTATAAAAGCTATATCTGTATAAATAGATAAAAAAGATTTTAGAGCGATCTTTAATCTTTATAAATTCGTACCACTTAACAAACCTAACCACTTAACAAATCTATTGGTTCAAAGATTCAAATAATTAGACAGTTAAAGAGATGTAAAAAATAAAATGATCTTAAAAAATTTTTGAGTTCGTAAATATCATTTAATTAAATGAAAAGATATGTACACGTGATATACACGTTAGTATATAAAGACACGATCTGTTTTATTTAATAAGGTAAAACGGAGATACCATACTATTTATATGATGATTATGAAAAATATGAATATATAATAAATTATTACTTTGCCAGTATTGATAAATTGTAAATTTTTTATATTTCGGCAAAAATTATCGCCAAATAGACCTACCATATTAGATTATTTATATTAAACATTAGAAACTTAGAATTATTAGAAACAATTTGGTATTTACAATAATAACTTAAACGAAGTATACTAAAAAGAGTAGTATATGTTTAAAACTAACATAAAAATTTTTACGGTTTTTAGAATTTGATAACTTTTTAATTACAATTAATTTTATTCGTATTCTAAATAAATAACCTAATCCTTTTCTTTTTTGTTATTTGTTAAATAATATCAAAAAAACTATTAAATATAATATTAATTAGTTTTTTTTTAAAAACGGTATATAATTAATATTACGTAATATTATAGTTAATTTTACTATTTTTAATTTTTATTTGTAATTAAACGGTATTAGAAATGACAGCTTCATTAGGAAATTTTATCTCGAGTTTAGTCGCAGGCGGCCTTGTTGTTGCTCTAATTGCGGTTGCCCTAATTATTATTAGTAAAAGTGATCGAGTTACACGCTCATAAATTTTGAATTTATCACTTATAGTTAATTTTAAAAACCTAAGTTTATGGTAAATATTGGTTTTGGTCCTAATATTATATTAGGATGTCTATTCGGATTTGGAGTAATTTTACTTTATTTACTTCGTATCGTTAAACCTGAAGTTGCGAGAGATGAAGATATATTTTTTGCAACTATTGGGCTATTATATAGCGGCATTTTAATTATACATGGATGGCGTTTAGATCCTATCTTATTATTTAGTCAAGTATTAATAATTGTTTCTTTACTTGTTACAGGTTGGGAAAATATTAGATTACGTGGTTTATTATCTAATATTACAAAATTTAAAAATAAAAAACAAGATAAAAATTAACAAATTTAATTAATGTTTTCTTGGTTTCAGATTTGTAAATGATTTTTAAAAAATTATGTATAAAAAATACTCTCTATTTTGGTTTTTAACGTTATTTTTTAGTTTTGGGCTATTCGTAAATAGTGCTATTGCTATTGATTTGGATGAAGCAACACGTACTGTTGCTGTTGATGCAGCAGGAAATACAACCGTTTTATCACCTGAGCAAGTTAAACGTGGAAAACGATTATTTAATGCAACTTGTGGCGCTTGTCATGTTGGTGGTATAACAAAAACAAATCCAAATGTTGGTCTAGATCCAGAAGCTTTAAGTTTAGCTACACCTCGTCGTGATAATATTGAATCTTTAGTCGATTATTTAAAAAATCCAGTAACTTACGATGGTTTAGAATCAATCGCGGAAGTTCATCCAAGTATTAAAAGTGCTGATCTTTATCCACGTATGAGATCTATTACTGATGAAGATTTATACTCAATTGCTGGTCATATAATGTTACAACCAAAAATTGTTACTGAAAAATGGGGCGGTGGTAAAATATATTATTAATAATTTAATAATAATATTATTACATTTAAAATCCTTAATAATATATTTATATTATTAAGGATAAATTTAGAATCTGTAAAGCATGTAGCTCAGTGGATAGAGCATCAGATTCCGATTCTGAAAGTCGGGGGTTCGATTCCCTTCATGCTTGTTTGTATTATTTTAGGGGCTGTTTTGGTTTCGACATTTAAAATTATTTGAAGTATGATGCAGGTCGAAGCTAGTATTCTTCGTAAAAAACAAACAAATTTATAATAATTGCTAATAATATAATGCCGTTCACGCGCAAAGAAGTATTTGCATAAAATAAAATAGCGATTCTTTTTTATTTAAAAAGAATTTGTTCACTATAATTATAGTTTAGAATAATACTAAATAGATCCAAATGTTCAATATTGCGAACTAAACCTGTGAACGAGTACTTTAATTGTTTTTAGATGGACATGGGTTCAATTCCCATCAGCTCCAAGTATGCATCCGTGGCCGAGTGGTTGAAGGCACCGGACTCATAATCCGTTTTCCTATGGAACGTCACTGGTTCGAACCCAGTCGGATGCATTAAATTTTTATTAGATATTGTTTTTTTTTAATGCAATGTTATAATAAACGAAATGTTTAAACTTTTATCAAACTGATATGTCTAAATTAAATCCTCAAGAAATAATGGGGACCATAAAAGGTAAATTTCTAAAAAAAGAAATACCAAATATTCAGATCGGCGATAGTGTTAAAATTGGAGTTAAAATTATAGAGGGAGAACGCGAACGAATTCAGTTTTATGAAGGAACTGTAATTGCTAAAAAAAATAGTTCGATAAATACTACTATAACTGTTCGCAAAGTTTTACAAGGAATTGGTGTGGAGAGAATCTTTTTAATACATTCACCAAAAGTCGATTCAATTAGTATATTAAGATCATCAAAAATTCGTCGTGCAAAATTATATTATTTAAGAAATTTACGAGGTAAAGCAAGTCGTTTAAAACAAAAATTTAATTAAGCTAAAAATTTTTATTTATATTTAATTTAAGTATTATAATAAATAATAGTAAAAAGCTTTTAAACTTTTTTGCTTTTTATCAAATAAAATTTAAGATTAAGGAACTATAGATATGGTAAACTATAATGTGAATTTAGTAAGTGAAGAGCATGAAATTGATCAGACAATTGAGTGTCCAGACAACGTATATATTTTAGACACAGCTGAAGAAGCAGGAATTGATTTACCTTATTCGTGTAAATCAGGAGCTTGCTCATCATGTGCAGGTAAAATTGTGTCAGGTGAAATTGATCAAAGTGATCAAAACTTTTTAGAAGAGGATCAAATAGCAGATGGATTTGTATTAACGTGCGTTGCATATCCAAAATCAGATTGCAAAATTTTAGTACATCAAGAAGAAGAACTATATTAGTAAAAATAAATAAAAGGAATGGCAATTTAGAAATACGTCATTCCTTTTATTTATTTTTGTTAAAAATTCAGTTCAGCAGATTGAACTTTCTCAAATTGTTTTTTCTTTAAAATTAGTAATATCTGAGTTAGTAAAACACAGAAACAAAAAGCTAAATAGCCAATAATTCGTAATGGATTTTGCAATACAATTTCACTTTCTTCTTGACCAAATCCACCAACATTTGGATCAATATTTAATGGTTGATCTGCTTTGACTAAATCACCTTGTTTTACAAGTAATTTTAAACCAGCCGGAATATCTTGTGAAGTTTGTGTTCCGCTAGAATTGATAATTGTTATATTAGACTCACCTTTTTCTGTAATTTTTATATCAGAAATTTGCCCAGCTTGAACTGCACCAAATGCGTTCATATTACTTTTGTCTCCAGTTGGATATACTTGACCTCTTCCACGATTTCCTCCAGCATATAAAGGATATGTTAAATATTTAACTTCCGAATTTTTAGCCGGATCTGGTGCAACAACCGGGAATATAAGCTCTTGGTGTTTTTTACCAGCAATTGGACCAACAATTAGAATATTATCATATTCTGTACTATAAGGAGAAATAAAGACACCTTTATTTTTTAATTTTACTTCTTCTGAAATTTGATTTTTTGCTGCTAATTTAAATCCTTTTGGTAATATTACAATTCCTCCAACATTTAAATCTGCGGGTTTACCGGTTGCTCCTATTTGTTTACGAGTTCTATCATAATTGACTTTTACTTCTACTTCGAAAACAGAATTCGGAAGTACAGCTTGTGGAGCTTCAATTTCAATAGCTTTCTGGTTTAAGTGACAATTAGCACAAGCAAGTTTCCCGTTTGCAGCACGTGGATTTGCATAATTTTGTTGTGCAAATACTGGATAAGCATACGAATCTTGAACACAAAAACCAAACAAACTTATAGCAATCGTTAAAGTAAATAAAAGACTTTTAAAAAACTTGTTAGTTGCCATGAATTAAATACTTTTTAAGTATGTAAAATAAATAAATTTTTTATTAAAAACAGGATACCTACTCCTGAAAAATATAAAAATAATATTGCAAGTGAAAGTAATAATTGTGTTAATGGATCTGTCGAAGGTGTTAAAATTGCACTAATTATCGTTGAAATTAGTACTACATAACGCCATACTTTTACCATTTGTTTAGTGGATACAATATTTAGTAAACCTAATAAAATTTGAATAATCGGAATTTGAAAAGCTAAACCTGTCGTATAAAAAAGAACTAGGATAAATTCAAAATATTGATCAAATGACCAAAGCGGTTCAATAACTTCATCACTATAAGTTAAGAAAAAATTTAAAGCAGCAGGAATTAAAATATAATAAGAAAAAACTAAACCTGTTCCAAATAATACTAAAGAACTTAACAATAAAGGTAGGATAATTTTAGTTTCTTTTTCTGTTAGACCAGGTAATAAAAAAAGTATAATTTGTCCAATAGCAAATGGACTACCAAAAAGTAATCCAGTGTAAAAAGAAATTTTTACAGTAGAAACAAAGTATTCACCAGGGGATAATTGAAAAAATTTTACATTATTAACTGGTAGTTCTAATAATTTAACTAATTCTTTAACTTCAAAAAAGGCAATACATGTCAAAATTAAGATAATCCAAAATATATGAAAACACCGTTGTCTTAATTCTTCTATATGTTCCGAAAAGGGTAATTCTAGTATTGAAGTTTCATTATTTTTAAAATTAAACTCTGAGTTTGTTAACATAAATTTAGATTTTAGAATATTAATTGATAATAGTTAACATACTAAAAATAGTTCAAGATATGTAAATTAGTTTTAAAAAATTTGAGGAATATTTAATTAAAATTAAATATTCCTAAACAATAATTTATGATAAATAATTTGCAGCTTTTAAACGAGCTCGAGCTTTTTTTAGTTCTACCAAAGCATCTAGTCTTGCTTTACCATTCTCTGCTATTTCCAATTCTAATGTAGCTTTTTCTACTGCTTTAGTTGCTTCATTTAATCCTAAAGTTGTTGTAAGTTCTTCTACATCACCTGCGACGACTGTCACACGATTTTGATTAATTTCTACAACACCACCACATAAAATAATTGGAGTCCATTTTTCATCGATTTTAATGCTTAATAAACCAGTATCTAAAGATGCAATTAGTGGTGCATGCCCATCTAATACACCAATTTGACCTGTTAAGCCTGGTAAAATTGCTTGATCTGCTACTGTTGAACAAATTACTCTATTTGGAGTTAGGACACGAATGTTGATAGACATATTTACTGCTCCTTATTTTAGAGTTTCTGCTTTTTCCATGGCTTCATCAATATTACCTACTAAGTAAAAAGCTTGTTCTGGTAATTCGTCTAATTCACCATCTAATACCATTTGGAAACCTTTAATTGTATCATTTAAAGTTACATATTTACCAGGTGAACCTGTAAAAATTTCTGCTACAAAAAACGGTTGTGATAAAAATCGTTCTACTTTACGAGCTCGTGCTACTGTTAAACGATCTGTTTCTGATAATTCGTCAATTCCTAAAATTGCAATAATATCTTGTAATTCTTTATACCGTTGTAATGTTTCTTTTACTGATTCGGCAATTTCATAATGAACTTCTGAAACAATGCCAGGTTGTAACATTGTTGAAGTTGAATCTAAAGGATCTACAGCAGGATAAATACCTTTAGCAGCTAAACCACGTGATAATACAGTCGTCGCATCTAAATGCGCAAATGTAGTTGCCGGAGCGGGATCTGTTAAATCATCCGCCGGTACATATACAGCTTGAATAGATGTAATAGAACCTTGAGTTGTTGAAGTAATACGTTCTTGTAAAGCCCCCATTTCAGTCGATAAAGTTGGTTGGTAACCAACGGCAGAAGGCATGCGACCTAATAACGCAGATACTTCAGAACCAGCTTGTGTAAAACGGAAAATATTATCAATAAACAATAATACATCTTGTTTATTTACATCACGGAAATACTCTGCCATAGTTAAAGCTGTTAAACCAACACGCATACGTGCCCCTGGTGGTTCATTCATTTGGCCATATACTAAAGCTACCTTTGATTCTTCGAAATTCTTCTCATTAATTACACCTGATTCTTTCATTTCTTCATATAAATCATTTCCTTCACGTGTACGCTCACCTACACCGCCGAAAACAGATACACCACCATGTGCTTTTGCAATGTTATTAATTAATTCCATAATTAATACAGTTTTTCCTACACCAGCACCACCAAATAAACCGATTTTACCACCTCGACGATATGGAGCTAATAAATCTACTACTTTAATTCCAGTTTCAAAAATTGAAGGTTTTGTTTCTAATTCCGTAAATGCAGGAGCTTCACGGTGAATTGGTAATGTTTCTTCACTACTAACTTCTCCTTGTTCATCTACTGGTTCTCCAATTACATTAAAGATTCTTCCTAATGTTTTTACACCAACTGGAACAGTAATTGGTGTTCCTAGATCAATCGCTTCAGTACCACGTTTTAAACCATCTGTTGAACGCATTGATACTGCTCGAACTTTATTATCACCAAGTAATTGTTGAACTTCAACAATATTTGTATAGCCCTCGCCAGGAGTTTCAGAAATACCAATTGCAGTATAAATAGGAGGTAAATTACCTTCCGAAAATTTAATATCTAATACAGGACCAATAATTTGAGTAATGTAACCTTTGTTCATATTAGCGCCTACCATTTTAACATATTTAAATATTTAAGAATAAATATACTTTCAAAAACTTAACTCATTATCACTAATAAGTTAATGAGTGTTAACTACCTAACATTGTACAACAAAATAATCTTAATTCTTGAATTAAATAATCAAAAAATAAAATTCTTGTAATAATTAGTAAAGATTGTCAGAACTAGTACGACCAGTAGTTTTTAACCAATTTTGAGCCTCAATATAATTGTTAGGATCTAATTTTATAGCTTGTCGCCAATATTCAGCAGCTTTATCAAATAAACCTTTTGCAATTTCAAGATTTTGTTTGTTTGAAGCTTTTACACCTTGATAATGGTAAATAACTGCAATATTATTCAAAGCTTGAGAAAGGCCCAAATTTAATTCTAAAGCTTGATGATAATATTCTAAAGCTTGAACATATTCACCGTTACTAGAATATATTAATCCTATATTATATAATATATAGCTTCGGTCATAAGGATCTTCTTCTAACTGTAAAGCTTCATAATAGTTTTCTAAAGCTTCAGCATATTCACCTTCTGATTGTGCAGATATACCATCACGATAATAAAAAAAAGCTTGCTTTTCTTGTTTGCTTGCAGGAAGAATTTTTAAAAGTATATCAGCGACTATTGTAAATGTTTTATCAATAAAATTGTCATTTCGTTGACTGCGACCCATGATACATTTCCTTCCAGTACTAACTAATAAATTAATATTAACAAATATTATAAAATGAAAGTTATTATATTTTTTTATTAATATTAATTAATAATAACTTTCATTTTTAATTATTCTTAAATAGAATTTTAAGCTACAAATGGTAAAAGAGCAAGGATTCGGGCTCTTTTAATTGCTTTTGCTAGTTTACGTTGTTGTTGAACAGTTACACCAGTTGCACGACGGGGTAGAATTTTACCTTGTTCTGTAATAAACAATTTTAGTAGATCAATATCTTTATAATCAATCTTTTGGTTTAAACTAAGTGGTGAAAGTTTTTGGTTCTGTGCTAACATAATTTATTTGATCTCTTTATGTAAAATAAGTTTGTAATAATTTATTAATTTTGTTCTATACTGATAAGTATTTTTGCAACTTAAAATATTAATACTTATGATAAAATATCATTTTTTCTATTATATGAATTCTAGCAGTATTTAAATTGATATAATGACTTAAACTATTAATTTTAACAAGAGTTAAATTCAAATTAAAAAAATCAAAATGTTTTTGTTTAATAACTTTTAAATTTTTATTAAATATAGTATGTTTATATTAATTTATTATATTACAAATTATTAATTATTAATATGGCGAATAACAAATCAGCATTGAAACGAATCCGGATTGGTGAAAGAAACCGCTTACAAAATCGATTTTATAAAAGTAATGTTAGAAAACTAACGAAATTATTCTATGAACGTTTAGAATTCTATAAAAACTCTCAAAATCCAGATGATAAACAAAAAGTTTATGCAATAGTTAATACGTTATATAGTATTATTGACAAAGGTTATAAAAAGAATGTGTTTCATATAAATACTGCTTCTCGTAAGAAATCGACAATTGATTCAGAATTAAAAAAGATACAGTATAATTAAGAAAAATTTGAATAATAAATTGTAAATTTTCATAATATAAAAAAATGTGAAAAACGTATGAATTATATAACAGCTCTTCCTGATTTTATCGAAATGCAAAGAATTAGTTTCTGTTGGTTTATTTCTGAAGGTTTAAAAGATGAACTTACAAATTTTTCTTCTATATTAGATTTTAGTGGGAATATTGAGTATATTTTCTTTGGCCAAGAATATAAGTTAGTAAAACCATTTTATAATTCATTAAATGCAAAGAAACATTCTACAAATTATATTGCACAACTTATAATGCCTATTGAAATGAGAAATAGGCAAACTAATACAATTATCAGACGCGGACGTCTTTCTATTGCAAACTTACCTTTAATGACAAATAGTGCCACATTTATTATAAATGGATGTGAAAGAATTATAGTAAGTCAAGTTATAAGAAGTCCCGGTGTCTATTTTGAAAGAAATAAAAAACAAAAGCGACGAAAATTAAATAAACTTAGACTATCCAATAATTTTCATAAAGTTCGTTCATTTACCCAAACATCTTTTGGCATACTTCGAATACCAAAATTTTTGCCGTTAATACCAAATACTAAAGATTTTTATTTTTTACAAAACGGACTTATTGTTCAACCACCCAATGAATTTTTAAATTTTATTGAGTTTTTTAAACTTTATGCAATTATTTCAAAAACATTATGTAATCAAACGAAGTCACAACGAAGCAAAAATTTCTTAAAGTTATTAAATATTATTAATACTAATAATATTAATAACAATAATGAAATAACTAAAAAAAATCAAATTATCTTAAAGTATTTAAATAATCTTCTAAAAAAAATTATTAAGTACCAGATTTTACAAACTTTTTTTATTGAAAAGAAAGTAATGATTGATAATGAGTCAATTTACCTCTATCAATATGAAAATAAACAAACTCAGTTTTTATATGAAAAGAAAATCAAACAAGTTAATTTTTTATTAGATGAAAAAACACTGTATTTTCAAAAACTAATACAAACTTTAAAAAGACAAATTCACGTTGATTTTAGAAACAATTTTCAAAATATATATCTGTTCTCTAGTAATGAAATTGATTTAAAATATTTCGAAGTATTAAATCAAAAAATCATTAAATATAATGATATTATAAATCAATATGAAAATAAAACCGACAAATTTTTAACTGATAATTGTCTTTTTATTTTTTCTAATAGGTTAGAAGAAGTTAAAAATTTAAATTTTTTAAAAATAAAAATCACTAGAAATATAAAAAATCTGAAATTTTTTCATATTGGTTTTGAAGAAAATCAGAAATCAAAAAAAGTCATTTTTTTTCCAATAATTAAAAATTATAGAAGAAGTGATATTTTGAAAAATAAAGATTATTTTGAAAAGAAAGATATATACAAACATAAATATGAAGGAAAGGAATTATATACTGCAACTTTAATACCTGAATATGGATCATGGATTAGATTTGGCTTTTTACGAAATAAAAAAATAGATCTTTATAAGTACCCAATTACAAATCGATATGAAGATGATATTGTTGTTCAAATTGATAAGATTATTAAAAAACCCATAACACATTTACTTAGAGAAATGGGTTTAAAAGATTTAGAAATATCAAAAAATTTAAAACATTCTGATTATTTTTATTTTAATAATCCTTTTTTAACAGCCTCAGCAAATTCAAATAATCCTTTATTAAGGTTTAATATACATGATCCAGATAAAAATATATCTGAATTTTCACGCATTTTTGATTCTAGATATTATCGATTAGGTAAAATTGGACGATATAAACTAAATCAGAGACTAAATTTAAAAATATCAAAAGAATTTTCGTCAATTACATATGATGATATTTTTGGAATTATCGATTATTTAATAACATTGGCAATTACTAAAACCGCTAGTGATGATATTGATCATTTGAAAAATAGAAGAGTTCGTTCTATTGGTGAGCTTATACAACAATTATTTAGAGTTGGATTTCAAAGATTATCTAGAAAAATATTAAGTCAAGTTTATAAACCAGAGTCACCTTTAATTTTAACTTCAAATATTATCTCAACAACAGTAAGAGAATTTTTTAGTTCAAGTCAATTATCACAATATATGGATCAGACTAATCCATTGGCATCTTTAACGCATAAACGAAGAATTAGTGGTTTAGGACCTGGAGGATTTGATAGAGATCGTATTAGTTTTTCGGTGCGTGATATTCATCCTAGTCATTATGGTAGAATTTGTCCTATTGAAACTCCAGAAGGAAAAAATGTTGGTTTAATTTCATCATTAACAACCTGTGCACGTGTTAATGAGTCAGGATTTTTAGAAACGCCTTTTTGGCGTATTATTAATGGCAAAGTAATAAAAACAGAAAATCCAATTTATTTAACTGCAGATGTTGAAGATTTTTATAAAATTGCACCTGCTGATATTTCAACAGATCAAGAAAATTATTTAACAAAAAGTTCAATACCTGTTCGATATAAACAAGATTTTATAACTGTTAATCCTTCTGAAATCGATTTCATAGCTATTTCAACGGTTCAAGTTGTATCAGTCGCTGCTTCATTGATACCTTTTTTTGAGCATGATGATGCAAATCGTGCCTTAATGGGTTCAAATATGCAACGACAATCTGTTCCACTTATGATACCAAAACGACCGATTATTGGAACTGGATTAGAGAATCAAATAGCAGCAGATTCAGGTTTCACAATAAATACAATTAAATCCGGAGTTGTTGATTTTGTAAGTTCGAAAAAAATTATTGTAATTGAAAAATCAGGAAAAAAATATAAATATCATTTACAAAAATACCAAAGATCGAATCAAGAAACATGTATAAATCAACGACCAATTGTTTGGAAAGGTGAAAGAGTTAGGTCAGGGCAAATTATTGCCGATGGTCCTAGTATGAATGGGGGAGAATTAGCGCTTGGGCAAAATATTCTAGTGGCATATATGCCCTGGCATGGGTATAATTTTGAAGACGCTATTTTAATTAATGAAAGGTTAGTTTATGATGATGTTTTTACTTCTATTCATATTGAACGGTATGAAATTAAAGTAAACTTAACAAATGAAAATCGAGAACAAACAACCAATAATATTCCAAATTTGAACCCGAGTGATACGCAAAACTTAAATGAAAATGGAATAATATCGATTGGCACATTTGTAAAATCTGGCGATATTTTATTAGGGAAAGTGACTCCTAAAGATGATTCAGATCAAGTTCCTGAAGCAAAATTACTTAGAGCAATTTTCGGCGCAAAATCAAAAGGTGTTCGTGATAGTTCATTTAGGATGCCTAATGGAGAATCGGGAAGAGTACTTCGAATAATAATTTTTAGACCAAAAAATAGGTTAGGGTCTGAATTTGAAAAAATTCAAGTTTTTATAGCTCAAATCAGAAAAATTCAAGTTGGAGATAAAATTGCGGGCCGACATGGAAATAAAGGAATAATTTCACGTATATTACCAAGGCAAGATATGCCTTTTTTACCAGATGGAACGCCAATTGATATTATATTAAATCCTCTAGGAGTACCATCTCGTATGAATGTCGGACAATTATATGAATGTTTATTAGGATTAGCAGGTAATAAATTAAATCGACGTTTTAAAATTTTGCCTTTTGATGAGTTATACGGAGAAGAAGTTTCAAGAATCTTAATAAATAAAAAATTACGAGAAGCTTCCGTAGAAAAAAATGAAGCATGGTTATTTAACCCTTACTCTCCTGGCAAAATAGTCTTGATAGATGGACGAACTGGTAAAGAATTTGAAAATCCAATTACTGTCGGAAATGCATATATGCTAAAATTAATTCATTTAGTTGATGACAAAATACATGCTAGAGCTACAGGGCCATATTCGTTAGTAACTCAACAACCATTAGGGGGAAAAGCAAAACACGGAGGACAACGCTTTGGTGAGATGGAAGTTTGGGCATTAGAGGGATTTGGAGCTGCTTATACGTTAAAAGAACTTTTAACAATAAAATCAGACGATATGCAAGGTCGAAATGATACTTTAGATGCTATTGTAAAAGGTCAAATAATTCCAACATCTGGTATTCCAGAATCATTTAAAGTTCTATTACAAGAGTTAAGATCAATTGGGTTAGATATTAGTACATACCAATTAGAAAAATTTAGTTCTAATAAAACATATGAAATTGAAGTAAATTTAATGGAAAATTATGATGTAAAATCAAAAACATTTTCTCCTACTTTAAATATAAATAATATTCTATTTTAATAAAAATGGCACCTTTTGAAAAAGAATTTGATTATATAAAAATTAAGTTAGCTTCTCCTACTCGTATAAAACAATGGGGTCAACGTTTATTACCAAATGGACAAATTGTTGGTGAAGTTCAGAAATCTGAAACGATAAATTATCGTACATTTAAACCTGAAATGGATGGTTTATTTTGTGAACGAATTTTCGGCCCTAATAAAAATTTAGAATGCGCATGTGGAAAATATAAAAGAATAAGGTACGAAGGTTTAATTTGTGATAGGTGTGGAGTTGAATTAACAGAATCACGCGTACGCCGCCATCGGATGGGGCATATTAATTTAATTTATCCCGTTACTCATATTTGGTATCTAAACAGTCGACCAAATTACATGGCTTTATTGCTTGAAATTGAACAGTGTGAAAAAAGAATTGATACAGGTATTTTAATTAAACAAAATGCTACTATACCACTAAAATCGTCAAAATCAACAAATGCAAAACCTTTAAAATCAGGGGAAATAGATGCTACAGATGAAAGAATAAAAAGAATAAAATTAGCGTCTTTAGCATATTTTATTGCCGATGACGAAATAATGTTTTATGCATTACATTGGGATTTTCAAATGTATAGAAAAAGTCGTCGACTTGGATTCACTGGATATCCAAGAAAGCCAGAACCAAAACCAAAAAAGTTCCTAAAACAATTTAATACCCCTAAATATTTACTTCGTAAAACACAAAATTCGGTAATTGGATCTGTAATAATTAAAAAAGAATTAGAAAAATTAAATTTAAGTCACGAAATAAACGAGAGTAGAAATTTTATAAATTACTGTAGTCGTGTCTTACTTAAAGAACAGCCATTCTATAAAAGTTCTAAATGGTTTAGAAAATGGGAACAGTATCGAATTTATAAATTACGAGATCAAGCAATAAAAAGAATCCGAATTTTAGAAAATCTACTTGCTACAGGATCAAACCCAGCTTGGATGATTTTAACTGTATTACCTGTATTACCTCCTGCATTAAGACCAATGATTCAATTGGAAGGAGGACGTTTTGCTACCTCGGATTTAAATGAATTATATAGACGAATTATAATAAGGAATAATCGACTATTAAAATTGTTACAAATTGATGCTCCACAATTAATAATCCGGAACGAAAAAAGAATGTTACAAGAGGCAGTTGATACTTTAATCGATAATGGAAAACGTGGAAAAGTTGCATTAGATGGAAATAACAGACCTCTAAAATCATTGTCTGATATTATTAAAGGAAAACATGGACGTTTTAGACAAAATCTTTTAGGTAAAAGAGTTGATTATTCTGGGCGTTCTGTAATTGTAGTTGGTCCAAATTTAAAACTTAATCAGTGTGGTTTGCCCTATCAAATGGCAATTGAGTTATTTCAACCATTTATTATTCGTGAGCTTATAAATCAAGGATTAGCTAATAATATGAAAGTTGCAAAAAATTTAATTCAACGAAACGAACAATTAATTGATCCGGTTTTAAAAAAAGTATTAACAAACCACCCTATATTTCTAAATCGAGCACCAACTTTGCACAGATTAGGAATTCAAGCATTTGAGCCTATACTAGTTCAAGGACGAGCAATTAAATTACACCCATTAGTTTGTTCAGCATTTAATGCCGATTTTGATGGTGATCAAATGGCAGTTCATGTTCCCCTGTCGTTTGAGGCACAAGCAGAATGTTATATGTTAATGTTGGCCCCATATAATTTTTTATCTCCAGCAAATGGTTCGCCAATTATAACACCAAGTCAAGATATGGTTTTAGGTTGTTATTATTTAACTGTTAATAGCATAAAAGGATTACTAGGTTCTACTCATTATTTTTTAAATTTAGAAGATGTTATCTTGGCATATAATCAAGAACAAATTGAATTGCATTCTTTGATTTGGGTTCGATATAATAAACCATTAAAACCTTATTCTGATTTCGATTTAATAAAAAAAATAAAATTAGCTGATCTTAGTGTTATTGAATATTATAAGGATCTACAAATTAGAAAAGATCAAACTGGAAAAATTATTGTTAAATATTTACAAACAACAACTGGAAGAGCATTATTTAACTATACAGTCCAAAAAACGTTAAATATTCTATAAATACTTCATTTTTATTATTTAATAAAACATATAAAATAATTAAAACATAAATTTTTATGGAAAATTATACATATCAAAATGTATTAATTAGTAAAAAACAACTAAAACAGATTTTATCTTGGAGTTTTAGTAAATATGGTTCCATTAAAGCTTGTTTTTTAGCAGATGAGTTAAAAATTTTAGGGTTTAAGTATGCAACATATGCTGGCATATCAATTAGTATTGAAGATTTGCGAGTTCCATACATAAAACAGACAATGTTAGAAAATGCAAACCAAGAAATTTTAAATACGGAAAAAATTTATCTTAAAGGAAAAATAACAAATGTAGAACGATTCCAAAAAATTATTGATACTTGGAATATTACAAGTGAAATGTTAAAAGATGAAGTTGTTTCTTTTTTTAAAAAATATGATCCGTTAAATTCCGTATATATAATGGCATTTTCAGGCGCGAGAGGAAATTTATCTCAAGTACGTCAATTAGTAGGAATGAGAGGATTAATGTCAGATTCTAACGGTGAAATTATGAATCTTCCTATTAAGAAAAATTTTCGAGAGGGACTAACTGTCACTGACTATTTAATGTCTGGATACGGCGCAAGAAAAGGTATTGTCGATACAGCTTTAAAAACTGCAAATTCTGGTTATTTAACTCGTCGTTTAATTGATGTAGCACAAGATATTATTATTAGAGAAAAAGATTGTTTAACTCAACATTCATTTATATTCATAAATGATGATATAGAAAATACTGATACATTTTATGAACGAATACTAGGACGTCTTCTTAACAAACCTATTTATGATCCGAAAACAAATGAACTAATTAGTGAAATAAATACTCAAATAACCCCAAATTTAATTAGAACATTTAAACAAAGACAAATTAAAAAAGTCTATATTCGATCACCATTAACATGTTCTTTGTATCGATCGATTTGTCAAAAATGCTATGGATGGGATTTAGCAAGTGAAAATTTAGTAGATATGGGAGAAGCAATTGGGATTATCGCTGGTCAATCTATTGGTGAACCCGGAACTCAATTAACAATGCGAACTTTTCATACAGGGGGAATTTTTACATCTGAAACTAATCAACAATTAATTAGTTCAAAAAATGGATTTATTATATTTTCAGATGTTTTAAAAACTTCGCCATTAAGAACAAATCGTGGTGAAAATGTATTAGTAACAAAAAGTTCGGGATCTTTATCAATTATCTCAGATGAAAAAAAAGATGATATTATACAATTGGAATTACCTCGAAATACGATTTTATTTGTTAAAAACAAACAATATGTTAAACAAAATTCACTTATAGGACAATTAGCAGGAAATATTAAACAAGTTCGAACTGAAACAAAACATATTTTAAGCAATTCATCTGGTGAAGTTTTTATACCTCGATTAAAAAGAAAATTAAATTTAACAACTCAAAATAAACTGTTATGGATTTTATCTGGGCAACTTTACAAAGCTCCATTGAATTCTTTTTTGAATTTTTATCCCGATTATAAAATAAATCAAAATAGTTATATTTTTCGAAGTAAATTAGTAAATCAATACTCTGGTTTTATAACATCAATCAAAAATGATGGAAAATTATTTGAACATAGACTAGAAATTAAAAATACACTTTATTCTTTAAATAATTCTTATATTAAACAATTATCTTTTTCAATAGATGAAAATAATTATTTATTAAAAATTAATGATTGTAATTATTTTACAAATTTAGAAATTAAAAATTCAAAGCTTCTTGTACCAAATGTTCCACAAAAAAATTTCGTAACATTAATAACAAATAAATATAAAACAATTACTGGGGGAACATGTTATTATAATCAAAAGATAAATCAAAAAAAAATTGTATACTTAAATAATTCTGTCTATTTTTTAAAGAACATACAGAAACGATACTATAAAACATTAATTTGGTTAGCTGAAGAAACACATAATTTAATTTGTAAAAATAGTTTATTATTAATTGAACCTAATAGTCTTGTTTCTGAAAATTTTGAACTCGTTCCAAATGTTTATTCACAGACTTCTGGTATTGTTAAAATAAATGAAAAAAATAATATTATTCAAGAAATTTCTATAAAACCAGGGTTTGTTTATACTACTAATACTATTAAAAATTTACATAATCAAGTTTTTTATCCAGGTGAAATTATACTTAATACCATTGAAATTATTCAACCCGTGTTATGTGAAATTTTAAATGTTAATGCAAATCCTCAATTGTTGATTCGTCCTATTGATCTTTATGAAATTCCTTTACCAAAACCAATTAATACTAGTTTGAATATTAAATTAAACGTAAATTCTATAGTTAACTTAACGAATTCTATAAAGTATTTGTATAATTCTGGCCAAAAAATAAAACATAATAACGAAACGAATTTAATAAGAAATTCATTTGATTTCAAATTAAAAAATGCTTTAGAAAAGAATGATAATTTAAATCTTGAAATAGTTCGAAATGATAAAAAAAACAGTTTAGATTTTTTACTTTTTGAAAAGTTACACTTGATTAATTATTTACCACCATCTTTAAAATATACAGATATAAAAACATGTTTAATTGTCGAATTAAATCAATATGTAAGCCCACATACAGTTTTAGGGTATTTAGAAATCATAAACTCACAAGCATTAGAATTAGTGAAATTGAAATCTAAATGCAAACAAAATAAACAAATTTTTATAATTTCAAATAATGATTGTGTTACTATTGAAAAAAATAAAGTTAAAAACAAAACGATTAATGATCTTTTAATTGATAATATTAACATCAATCAAATCGGAAAAATTATAATTGACAATGGAAAAATTTTAACGATTCAAAAAGGTTATCCGTATTTATTTCCAAAATGTAAAAACGAAGATTTTATAAATGATATTAGTCTAAGATATAAATATATTTCTGAAAATCTAACTACATATGAATCGACCTTAGCTTATCGAAATAATATTAATTTAAATTATTTTGATATTACAACTAAGCTATCGTATTATGTGGAATTTACAAATATTTCTGATCGATTCGATTTTCCAAGATTACTTTTAAAAAAGCGTGGTAAATATTATACATCAAGCCTTCCAATTTTTGTACGAGAATTCTTGATAAAAAAAGAAAAAAGTTCAGAAACTAAATTATCAAGATTAGATCATAGACCATGGTATGGGTATTTAGACCATAGAGATAAAATACATAAAACAAAAAGACGTGAGCTATTACCCTATATCGAGCGTGTTCGTTTAAATCATACATTTATGTTATTCTTAAAAAGTTCAGAATTAGTTTCAAAACCATTTAAAAAAGACGACGATAAACGCTTGGAACTTGCTTCTGTGGCTTTATTAGAATATCCGTTTAAAACTATTGGTATTCATTCTATAACTGAAGATTATTTAGAACAAGAAGTTAATAATGTTTTTTGTAAGAACGGAGAATTTTTAGAAAGTGGACAAATTATTGGTACATTAAATTTTGAAAAAGAAATTACAGGTGATATTGTTCAAGGTTTACCAAGAATTGAAGAATTATTAGAAGCTCGTAAAAAAAAACGAGAAAATAGAAATACTCCAAAGAACCAGAAGAAAGGTATATTAATTCGAAAAACAACTATTGATCCAACTTTTGAATTTCGAAAAATTGGCACTACAGTAAAAGATAGCGAAAAAATAAATCCTCACAGTTTATTAAAAATTTATTTTAATTATTATGCAAAAATTAAATCTTTAATATGTCAAGGTGATAAAAAATTATCTTTATGCAGATTATCAAATAACTATGAAGCAAGTTATAGAAGTTTCAAAAAAATCCAAGTATCAATTTTAAACTCAGTTCAATCAGTATACGAATCGCAAGGAGTCGTAATTGCAGATAAACATTTAGAGATAATTATAAAACAAATGACAACAAAAGTTCTTATTACACATGAAGGCGAAACACCTTTATTACCACGCGAAGTAATTGATTTATATCATATTAAATATATAAATGAAATTATTCGTATACAAAATAAACAGGTTGCATATTATGTACCATTATTATTAGGAATTACTAAAGCTGCATTAAACAATCCTAGTTTTATTTCAGCAGCAAGTTTTCAGGAGACAACACGTGTTTTAACAAAAGCAGCAATTGAAGGTCGATTAGATTGGTTACGTGGTTTAAAAGAAAATATAATTATCGGACATTTAATTCCTGCAGGTATTGGGGCGAAAAATTATATAAATAGTTTTAACAAATATCCAATTATTAAGAATAAAAAAGAGTCTAAATCAGATATTTTAAAAATTTAATAAAACTGGACTATTTTATTAAATTTTTGTTATTGTATTATTATATTATATTTGTTTATTTTAATTTAAGGAGTTATATATTATTATGGCTAATATTAGTTTAGCCCAATTCTTAGAAGCTGGTGTTCACTTTGGGCATAAAGCTTATCGCTGGAATCCGAAAATGTTTCCATATATTTATATGGAACGAAACAATATTCATATTCTAGATTTAGTTCAATCTGCTCAATTGTTAAAACAAGCTAATAACTATTTACAATCCGCAGCTGAGCAAAAAAAAACATTTTTATTCATTGGTACAAAACGCCAAGCTAGTACATTAATCGCTCAAGAAGCTAAAAGATGTAATTCTTATTACGTAAATCATCGTTGGTTAGGAGGAATGCTAACAAATTGGGTAACTTTGAAGAGTCGAATTGTTAGGTTAAAAGTATTAGAACAGCAAGAAGTAGATGAAGTTTTCAAATTATTACCAAAAAAAGAAGCTTCATTACGTAAAACCGAATTGGATAAATTACGTCGTGATTTAGATGGTGTAAAACATATGGAAAATTTACCTGATGTAGCGATTGTAATTGATCAAAAACGTGAAATAACAGCTATTCGAGAGTGTAGAAAATTGGGCATTCCAATTGTTTCAATTTTAGATACGAATTGTGATCCAGATTTAGTTGATATTCCAATTCCCGGAAATGATGATGCGGTTCGATCAATTAAATTGATTTTAAAGTCGTTAACAGATCATATCTTATTAGGGCAATCAAAAACATAAAAAATACAATAATTCTACTATTAACAATATTCTAGTAAATAATAATAAATTATGATTTACTAGAAATTATTTTTTATTATTATTATTTTAGGTTGACGAAAAATTATCTAAATCCAATAGCTGCTTGCCAAACAAATGCTAATAATAGGAAAAAAACAGGAATAATTGGCAATATATCTACAATTGGACTAAAAATCATATATGCTTCTGGTAATCTAGCTAAAAGTAAACTTTCCATGATAAATCCCTCTAATTATAAAAAATTAATAATATTAAACTCAAAATATTTAATAGTATTAATTTTAGTATAAAAAAAATTAAAAAGTTAATTTATCTAACCCTTTTAATAATTGTCATTGTGAAATTCTAGACGTTGATATTTTATTCTAAACCATTATCAATTTAACATGAGTTTTAGTAAGTATAATACAATGTTAATTTTAGACTTTATGTATCATATATTATATATGTGTTCTAAAATAATGAAATTTTATGTATAAAAAGTATTTCAAAAATTGATAACATATATATAATCATGAAAAAAATAGACTCGACTTAATATTAAAGCTATTCATACAATTTGTATAGGTAAATACTTATTAAATAGAGAAAAACAAATGAATCTAGTTGAAAATAAATAATTTTATATTAAATATATAAATTAAACAAAATATTAAAAAATCATAAGAGCATAGAATAGTAACAAATTACATTATAAAATAATGTAATTTGTTAATTTAGTTGCGATATTAATGAATTAGCAACGCTTACCTTATTAGCTTGCGTAACGCGCACCTTCACCATTAGCTTGAACACTATAGCTCTTAATAGTGTAAATGATTTGACGAGCTGGACCATCTGTACGTTCTAAGTAGAAACCTGGCTCAGATTTAGGACGGCCTACGATAAACGCCATAACACAACTTTCTGTACCGTAACTAGCATCAAATGCGTTAATACGGATGTAGCCTGCTGCACATGCTTTACGAGCTGCCTTTAATTCGTACATTACAGAACCAACGTCTTTAATATCGAATAATGGTAAACCCCATAATTCCCAGTAACTATTACGTGGATGTGGATCATCTGTCCACTCAACGTTCATTGCCCAACCTTTGCTAATAGCATATTCGATTTGTTTTTCAATTTGTGCGTCAGTTAAATCAGGTAAAAAAGAGAAGCAACCTTGTGTAAGTCTCACTATTCAAATACTCCTTTAGTTTTATTTAAAAGTAATTATGTTATTATACGTTTGCTGTTGGTGTTTCAGCGAAATCAGCTGTATCTGTAGAAGTATAGTTAAAACTAATATCTTTCCATAAATCTAAAGCTGTTCTTAATGGACCACATGTTTTAGCAGCAGTACGTAAGATTTGAGGACCAACTGCGTTATCGAAGTAGTCAGCACCTTCATTACGAGCTAAAATCATAGCTTCTAAAGCTACACGGTTTGCAGTCGCACCCGCTTGAATACCATCAGGGTGACCAATTGTACCACCACCGAATTGTAAAATAACGTCATCACCTAAATAGTGAACTAATTGATGCATTTGACCACAGTGAATACCACCAGATGCTACTGGTAAACACTTACGTAAACTAGCCCAATCCATATCGAAGAAAATACCGAATGGTAAGTTAGCTTCTAACTTAGTTAAACGTAATACATCGTAGAAACCTTTAATCATTAAAGGATCACCTTCTAATTTACCTACAACTGTACCAGCGTGGATATGATCTACACCAGACATACGCATCCATTTACAGATAACACGGAAGTTAATACCATGGTTCTTTTGACGAGCATATGTAGAGTTACCAGCACGATGTAAATGAATAATCATGTCATTTTCACGAGCCCAGATTGCAGCAGTTTGAATTGCTGTGTAACCTAAAACTAAATCGATCATGATAATTACAGAACCAATAGCTTTAGCAAATTCAGCACGCTTAATGCACTCATCCATTGTTGCAGCAGTAATGTTTAAGTAAGAACCTTTAACTTCACCACTAGAAGCAGAAGCACGGTTAATACCTTCCATACAGTATAAGTAACGTTCTCTCCAACGCATGAATGGTTGAGAGTTAATGTTCTCATCATCTTTTAAGAAGTCTAAACCACCTTTTAAACCTTCGTATACTACACGACCGTAGTTTTTACCAGATAAACCTAATTTAGGTTTTACAGTAGCACCTAATAATGGAACACCATATTTGTTTAAACGTTCACGTTCAACAATGATACCTGTAGCAGGACCTTGGAATGTTTTTAAGTAACCGAATGGAATACGCATATCTTCTAAACGTAAAGCAGATACAGCTTTGAAACCAAATACGTTACCAATGATAGAAGCAGTTAAGTTAGCTAAAGAACCTTCTTCAAATAAATCAATTTCATATGCGATGAAAGCGAAGTATTGACCAGTTGTATTAGGTACTGGATCTACGCGGTAAGCTTTAGCACGGTAACGGTCACAAGCTGTTAATAAATCAGTCCAAACAACAGTCCATGTAGCTGTTGAAGATTCACCAGCTACTGCAGCTGCAGCTTCTACTGGATCTACACCTGGTTGTGGTGTAATACGGAATAATGCAAGAACATCAGTTGTTTTAACTGTGTATGCTGCATCCCAGTAACCCATTTTAGCGTATGGAATTACACCAGATTCGTAACGGTCACTTTTTAATCGAGTCCGTTCTTCTACAGATTTTGACATTTATTTCTCCTTAAAATAAAAAGGCAATATATAATAGATATTTAACTAATTTTTAAAAATTAGTTCTATCGGTTGAATTCTATAAACAACCTTGATAAATATTATAACAATAGTTTTTATCTATAAAACTAACATTATTGTTTATTTATTAAATAACTTTATCGAATAATTATAATAAAATCGACTTGTCAATTTAAATGTCTGTAAAAATCTCTTACAATATATAATTAATAATCGTTAATTTTAATAAAATAGGATTCACAAATTTAATCAATTTTATGATTAATCCATCAAATAAAATTTTAAATAATAATCTCACGCAATTAGTAAATCAGCCATATAAATATGGATTTTCTACTGTTGTAGAAAAAGAGAATTTTTGTAAAGGATTAAATGAAGACGTTATTAGATCAATTTCAAAGAAAAAAAATGAACCCGAGTTTCTGTTGAATTTTCGTTTGAAAGCCTATAAAAAATGGAAGCAGATGAAATGCCCAGAATGGGCGCAATTAAAATTTTCTGAAAATAATTATCAAGATATAATTTATTATTCTGCTCCAAAATCAAAAAAAAAATTAAACAGTTTAGATGAAGTTGATCCTGAAATCTTAAAAACATTTGAAAAATTAGGAATATCTTTAACAGAACAAAAACGATTAACAAATGTAGCGATTGATGCCGTTTTTGATAGTGTTTCAATTGCGACAACTTTTAAATCTGAATTAGCTGAATATGGAGTTATTTTTTCTTCTATATCAGAAGCTATTCATGAATATCCTGAACTTATCGAAAAATATTTAGGAACTATTGTTCCTATTGGTGATAATTATTTCACTGCATTAAACTCTGCTGTTTTTACAGATGGATCTTTTTGTTATATTCCTAAAGGAGTTAAATGTCCTTTAGATCTATCAACATATTTTCGAATAAACGAACAAAATAGCGGACAATTCGAACGAACATTAATTATTGCTGAAGAAAATAGTCAAGTTAGTTACTTAGAAGGTTGTACAGCACCTCAATATGATGAAAATCAATTACATGCTGCGGTTGTTGAATTAATTGCTTTAGAAAATGCAAATATTAAATATTCAACAGTTCAAAATTGGTATTCTGGAAATGACATTGGAAGAGGTGGAATTTTTAATTTTGTAACTAAACGCGGTTTGTGTGCAGGTAAAAATTCGAAAATATCTTGGACACAAGTCGAAACAGGAGCTTCTATAACTTGGAAATATCCAAGTTGCGTATTAATGGGTGAAAATTCCCAGGGTGAATTTTATTCTGTTGCTTTAACAAATAATTATCAACAAACAGATACTGGAACTAAAATGATTCACATAGGGAAAAATACACGAAGTCGAATTGTTTCAAAAGGGATTTCAGCTGGAAATTCGAAAAATAGTTATCGAGGTTTTGTAAATATAAATAATAAATCTATTGGTGCTAGGAATTATTCACAATGCGATTCATTACTTATTGGAAACTTATCAAATGCAAATACGTTTCCATTTATATCTGTTCAAAACTCAATTACAAAAATCGAACATGAAGCTTCAACTTCTAAAATCGGCGAAGAACAGATTTTTTATTTTTTACAGAGAGGTATTTCTCTAGAAAAAGCTATTGGTTTAATAATAAGCGGATTTTGTAAAGATGTTTTCACTGAGTTACCTTTAGAATTTTCAGTTGAAGCCGATCGTTTATTAAGTTTAAAATTAGAAGGAAGTATTGGTTAATGAATAGAGTTGACACAATTTTAGAAATTAGAAATTTAAGAGCATCAATAAATGAAAGTGAAATTTTAAAAAATTTAAACTTAGTAGTAAATAAAGGTGAGATTCATGCAATAATGGGGCCTAATGGATCTGGAAAAAGTACACTATCTAAAGTAGTAGCAGGTCATCCGGCTTATTCGATAATATCTGGAGATATTATCTATGAAGGAAAAAGTATTTTAAATTTGGAGCCTGAAGAACGTTCGCATTTAGGAATTTTCTTAGCATTTCAATACCCAATAGAAATTCCTGGTGTAAGCAATGAAGATTTTTTATATCTTTCGTATAATTCAAAATTAAAAGCACTTAATAAAGATGAAATTAGTCCAATTGAATTTTTTAGTATCATAAGTGAAAAATTAAAAATTGTTGATATGTCGGCCACATTTTTAAGCCGAAATGTAAATGAAGGATTTTCAGGTGGAGAAAAAAAAAGAAATGAAATTGTTCAAATGTTACTTTTGGATTCAAAATTGTCGATTTTAGATGAAACTGATTCAGGATTAGATATTGATGCTTTGAAAATAATCTCAAACGGTATTCGAGTTTTCATGAATGAAGAAAAAGCTATCATTTTGATAACCCATTATCAAAGATTACTTGATTACGTAAAACCAGATTTTATTCATGTTATGAAAGATGGTAAAATTATCAAAACAGGTTCAGCTGAATTAGCTAAACAGTTAGAAAAAAAAGGTTATGAATGGTTAGAAAAATCTTCATAAATTTATAAAAATTTATAAAATTAAAGTTGTTAAATATATTTGTACATAATTTTTATTAAATATTGTTATAGTATAAAGTGCTCCTGTATATTTTTTAATATTGGGTAATTTACTTAATTAGTTAAATTATATGTACCCAGATAATTTTTATTCAAGTACGTTTACATTATTGGCGGAAGCAGAAGTTGGAACACACTTTTACTGGAATATTGCAGGCTTTTTAGTACATGGCCAAGTTTTGGCAGTATCATGGGTTGTAATCAGTATTTTACTAATATTTTCAATTTTAGGTACTCAAAATACCCAACGTATTCCAAATGGTTGGCAAAACTTCATGGAAGCCACGGTTGATTATATTGTAACAATTGCTAAAGATCAATTAGGTGAAAGTTTTTATAAAGAATGGGTACCGTTTATTGGTACATTATTCTTATTTATTTTTGGCTGTAATTGGATAGGTGCAATTGTACCTTGGAAATTAATTAAACTTCCAGAAGGCGAATTAGCTGCCCCAACAAATGATATTAATACAACTGTAGCATTAGCTCTTTTAACATCATTTGCATATTTTTATGCCGGTTTAAGTAAAAAAGGGTTAGGATATTTTAAACGTTATATTCAACCAATTCCACTTCTTCTACCAATCAACATTTTAGAAGATTTTACAAAACCGTTATCATTAAGTTTCCGGTTATTTGGAAATGTTCTTGCAGATGAATTAACAATAACTGTATTAACGTCTTTAGTTCCATTGGTAATTCCATTACCAATTATGTTGCTCGGTATCTTTGCAGGTTCAGTACAAGCTTTAATTTTCTCAACATTAGCTGCTGCTTATATAACAGAAGCACTTGAGTAAATTATAATCAAAACTAGATTTTTCTAAAATTGTATCAAATTTATTAATTTTATATTTATTATTTAAGGTTTATTATGGATAGTATTATTGCTGCTGCTTCTGTTATAGCTGCTGGTTTATCTATTGGTTTAGCTGCTATTGGTCCTGGAATTGGTCAAGGTAATGCCGCGGGTCAAGCGGTTGAAGGTATTGCTCGTCAACCTGAATCAGAAGACAAAATTCGTGGTACTTTATTATTAAGTTTAGCGTTCATGGAAGCGTTAACTATTTATGGTTTAGTAGTAGCATTAGCGTTATTATTCGCTAATCCATTTAGTAGTTAATTAAATTTTAATTATTAAGATAGTTAGATACAGTAATATAATAATTTTACTGTATCTAGACCTATTTAAAATTTTTGTAAAACACATATATTTTATATGGTTAATTTTTCGATATTAATTTCAAATTCAGAAGTTACTGGACCTGGCGGTTTATTTGATATAAATGCTACTTTACCGTTAGTTGCAATTCAATTTATATTATTAATGGTTATTCTGAATATCATTCTATATAGTCCTTTATTGACTATTATTACAGAGCGGAACGAATATATTTTAAATAATCTTGCTAAAGCTTCAGAAATTTTAGCCCAAGCAAATGATTTGACTGCTGAATACGAACAAGAATTAAATAAAGTTCGTAAAGAAGCACAATTAGAAATTACGAATTCACAGAAAATTCACAAAGAGATTTTAGAGACAGAACTAACTATTTCACAAAAATATATTGATAATTTATTAGATAATGTTACAACAGATCTAATTAATAAAAAGACTACTGCTCTAAATAGTTTAGATGCAATTGTTCAATCATTATGTGTAGAAATTGAAAGTACATTATCACTATAAATTTTTTGTTATCCGTAATTTTCCTTTTTATAAACGAATAGTTTAAACAGAAATTCTAAAACATGGAAAATTTTGATCAAATTTTTACATTACTTGCTAAAACAGATAGTATTACTTTGAATCTTGATATTCTTGAAACTGGTGTACTTAACATTATTGCTTTAGTTGGTATTTTAATTTATGTAGGTGGTTCTTTTTTAGGATCAATATTAGAAGATCGTAAAAATACTATTGTAAGAGACATTCAAAATGCTGAAGAACGACTAAGTGAAGCTAATAAAAGATTAAGTGAAGCTCAAAAACAGTTAGTTCAAACTAATGTACTTATTAATCAAATAAAAAATGAAACAATAGCTACAAAGAAAACTTTACTTCAATCTGAAGTGAATAAATCTAAAAAAGAGTTAACGATTCGTTTTAATCGTGCATTAGCCGGTTTTCAAACAAAAGAAAATCAAGTATTTTTCGAAATTAAACAACAGATAATATTCTTAGTTTTAAAACGTACTTTTATTAGAGTTCAAGAAACTTTTGCAAAATCACGACGTCCTATAGTTTTCACGAGTGAAGCAATTAATAAAATACAAGGAGATTTCTTATGAGTATTATCCCAGAAACATTAAAAATAGCAGAGCCTTACGCACGTAGTTTTTATAGTGTTTCTGCTAGTTTGGATAAAGTATTCGAAATTAGTCGTGATTTTCAAGGTCTAGAGGTTTTGTTTCGCCAAAGTCCAACATTAACAAAATACTTAGCAAATCCGATTATAAGCCCAGACGAGAAAAGAGAAACTATAGAGAAAATTTTAAAATCAAAAGTAAACAAGAATACAATTAAATTTTTAGTTGTTCTTGTGAAACGTGATCGCATAGATGTAGTAGAAACAGTTATTTATAGTTTTCTACAAATAGTGTATCGTTCATCTGCACTTAGATTTCTTGAAATTTCGTCAGCATATCCTTTTACAAACACTCAACAAAGTAAGTTATGTAAAAAGATTAAAAAGCTAGCAAATGTCCAAGAAGTTTTAGTATCAATGAATGTAGATACAAGCTTAATTGGTGGATTTACTATGCGAGTAAACTCAAAATTTATTGATTTGAGTGTTAAAAGTCAATTAAACAAATTAGCGAAACATTTAGATAGTGTTTTAGAAATTTAACAACAATTAAAATCTTTTATTAACTTTATTATCCTAAAAATAATACAATGATAAATATTCGTCCAGACGAAATTAGTCGTATTATCCGTGAACAAATTGAAAAATACGACCAAGAGATTAAAGCAGATAATATTGGTACTGTATTACAAGTTGGTGATGGTATTGCACGTGTATATGGTCTTGATCAAGTAATGAGTGGAGAACTTTTAGAATTTGAAGATAAAACAATTGGTATCGCACTTAATTTAGAAAACGACAACGTTGGTGTGGTTTTAATGGGTAATGGACGTCAAATTTTAGAAGGAAGTACTGTAAAAGCTACAGGACAAATTGCACAAATTCCAGTTGGTGATAACTTTTTAGGCCGAGTTGTAAATCCATTAGCAATTCCAATTGATGGAAAAGGACAAATTCAACCAGCAGATAGCCGTTTATTAGAAGCTATGGCTCCAGGAATCATTAGTCGAAAATCAGTATGTGAACCCTTACAAACAGGAATTACTTCTATTGATGCTATGATTCCTATTGGTCGAGGACAACGTGAATTAATTATCGGTGATCGTCAAACTGGAAAAACTTCAATTGCTGTTGATACAATAATTAATCAACAGACTGAAAATGTTGTTTGTGTATACATTGGTATTGGTCAAAAAGCTTCAACAGTAGCACAAGTAGTAAATGTGTTGGAAGAAAAAAATGCGATGAGTTATACAATCATTGTATCGGCTAGTGCAAATGATCCAGCTACTTTACAATATATTGCTCCTTATGCTGGTGCAGCATTAGCGGAATATTTTATGTATGACGGTAAAGCAACGTTAGTAATTTATGATGATTTAACAAAACAGGCGATGGCTTATCGTCAAATGTCATTATTATTACGTCGTCCTCCAGGTCGTGAAGCATATCCTGGTGATGTATTTTATTTACATTCACGTTTATTAGAACGTGCGGCAAAATTAAGTGATGAATTAGGTGGTGGTAGTATGACTGCATTACCAATCATTGAAACACAAGCAAGTGATGTATCTGCTTATATTCCGACAAACGTTATTTCAATAACAGATGGTCAAATATTTTTGTCAAATGATTTATTTAATTCAGGAATTCGTCCGGCAATTAATGTAGGTATTTCTGTATCACGTGTAGGATCTGCAGCACAAACAAAAGCTATGAAAAAAGTTGCCGGTAAATTAAAATTAGAATTAGCCCAATTCGCAGAATTAGAAGCTTTTTCTCAATTTGCCTCAGATTTAGATGAAGCAACACAAAAACAATTGGCTCGTGGTACAAGATTACGTGAAGTTTTAAAACAACCACAAAACTCACCATTATCAGTGCCGCAACAAGTAGCATTAATTTACACTGGAATTAATGGATTTTTAGATGATTTAGAAATTGAATCAGTTAAAAAATATTGTCTAAGTTTAATTGAGTATTTAAGTGTTTCTAATAGTCCATACATTGAAATTGTTAGTTCAACAAATCAATTTACTGAAGAAGCAGAAACTGCTTTAAAAGATGCTATTGAAAAATCAAAGACAACATTTAAAAATTTAATTTAATTAAGTCTAGTTGAAATATTCAAACATCAATTTTTATAAATTAATGAAATAAAACTAATTTTATTTCATTAATTTAAATAATTTTTATTATCTTCACTTATAATATTAAAGTAGTTAACTATTTTAAATAGTTTATTTGTAAGAAAGTCAAAACCCATTATTAACTTATATTAAGGAATGAATTACTATGGCTTTACCATGGTATCGTGTTCATACTGTTGTATTAAATGATCCAGGTAGATTAATTGCTGTACATTTAATGCATACAGCATTAGTTGCAGGCTGGGCTGGTTCAATGGCGCTTTATGAGCTTGCAGTATTTGATCCTTCAGATCCAGTTTTAAATCCGATGTGGCGTCAAGGTATGTTTGTAATGCCTTTTATGACTCGGTTAGGTATTACCGATTCTTGGGGTGGTTGGAGTATTACAGGTGAGAGTGTTTCGAATCCAGGCATCTGGAGTTTTGAAGGTGTAGCATTATCACATATAATTTTATCAGGTATGTGTTTCTTAGCTGCTATTTGGCATTGGGTATATTGGGATCTAGAATTATTTCGCGATCCAAGAACCGGTGAGCCTGCTTTAGATTTACCAAAAATATTTGGTATTCATTTATTTTTATCAGGTTTACTATGTTTTGGATTTGGTGCATTTCATGTAACCGGATTATTTGGACCTGGTATTTGGGTTTCGGATGCATATGGTATAGCAGGTAAAGTTCAACCTGTAGCTCCTTCATGGGGCGCTGATGGTTTTAATCCATTTAACCCAGGTGGAATTGCAGCACATCATATAGCAGCAGGTATTTTTGGTATTTTTGCAGGTATTTTCCATTTAACAGTTCGTCCTCCTCAAAGGTTATACCGAGCATTACGTATGGGTAATATTGAAACAGTTTTATCAAGCAGTATCTCAGCGGTATTTTTTGCTGCGTTTGTAACTTCTGGTACTATGTGGTATGGAGCAGCAGCAACACCAATTGAATTATTTGGACCAACTCGGTACCAGTGGGATAGCGGGTATTTCCAACAAGAAATTGAACGTCAAGTTGAGACATCAGTAAGTGAAGGATTATCAGAGAGTCAAGCTTGGTCACGAATTCCTGATAAACTTGCTTTTTATGATTATATTGGAAACAATCCTGCAAAAGGTGGTTTATTCCGTGCAGGTGCAATGGATAAAGGTGATGGAATTGCCGAAGCTTGGTTAGGACATCCAATTTTCCGTGATAAAGAAGGTCGTGAATTAACGGTTAGACGAATGCCAGCTTTCTTTGAAACATTCCCAGTTATTTTAATTGATAAAGATGGTATTATACGAGCAGATATTCCTTTCCGACGTGCTGAATCAAAATATAGTATTGAACAAGTTGGAGTAACCGTAGATTTTTATGGTGGAAAATTAAATGGTCAAACATTTAAGGATGCACCAACAGTTAAGAAATTTGCTCGTAAAGCACAGTTAGGAGAAGTTTTTGAATTCGATCGAACAAGTTTAGAATCAGATGGTGTATTCCGTAGTAGCCCTCGAGGTTGGTATACATTTGGGCATGCTAATTTTGCCTTGTTATTTTTCTTTGGACATTTATGGCATGGTGGTCGAACAATTTTCCGAGATGTATTTACAGGTATTGGTGCGGAAGTAACTGAACAAGTAGAATTCGGTGCATTCCAAAAACTTGGTGATAAAAGTACAAAAAAACAAGGTGCAGTTTAATTTTAAACTGAAACGCTTTGTTTTTTAATTTATTAAAATTTAAAAGGATTAAGCAATGGAAGCCTTAGTTTATACATTTTTACTTATTGGCACTTTAATGGTAATTTTCTTTGCTGTATTTTTCAGAGAAGCACCACGAATTATTAAATAATAAAATCACAAATGTGATTTTATTATTTAATCTTCGTGTTCTTCGAATGGATCCCGTAAATTTTTTGATCCGGGACCAAATGCAGTATAAATTGAATATGTTGTAATACCTAAAAGTAAGCTTGACACAAAAATTACAATAAGAGTTGCTGTTTCCATGTTGTATAATTATTTAAATAAACGTCTTAATATTATATAACATGTAATATAAAAATTAATTTATTAAAAATAGAAAATATTTTTATGGCATTACGAACAAGATTAGGTGAAATTTTACGTCCATTAAATGCTGAATATGGGAAAGTTGCTCCAGGTTGGGGTACAACTCCAATAATGGGTGTAGTTATGGTAGCGTTTTTAATATTTTTATTAATTATATTACAAATATATAATTCATCTTTAATTATTGAAAATGTCGATGTAGATTGGGCAAATAGTATAAATTAAAAAGTTTCAAAAATTTTTTAATTTATAAAAATTCAAATCAATTATAAAATCAATATGGATATTATAAGTCTAGGTTGGGCAGGATTAATGACAATGTTTACATTCACATTAGCCTTAGTTGTTTGGGCTAGAAATGGCTTTTAAGAAACTTTGTAAAAAATAATAAAATTCAAATATTATGGAATTAGTTTTAAAAATTTTCCCATATGCAAATGCCGAAATTGTTACAGCAGCAGCAACATGTTTTAGTATGACATTGCTTGGTCTTTCATTAGGATTTGCATTATTAAAAGTTCAAGGGGAATAAATAGTAAATGTTTAATAATAATATTTTTAATATTATTATTAAATAACGGGACTGACGAGACTCGAACTCGCAACATCCGCCGTGACAGGGCGGTACTCTAACCAATTGAGCTACAATCCCTTTTCGTTTGATTATAATATTGTTTTTTAACAATGTCAACTATTTGATAGTTTTTTTATTTTTAATAAGGAGAAACAGGGATTCGAACCCTGGGTACAGTAAACTGTACGATAGATTAGCAATCTATTGCTTTCGACCACTCAGCCATTTCTCCCAACAAAATAAACCGCATTTTTGTAGATGGCTCTGGTGGGATTTGAACCTACGACCTTGGGCTTATGAGTCCCCTGCTCTAACCACTGAGCTACAGAGCCTTATACTACAACAATCTAATAACATTGTAACATGCAATCGTTTATTGACATAATATTTATTATTTATTATTTGTTATGTTTAACAATTTATAATATAAAATCTTATTAATTTAATATATGAATGATTTTTGGAATAATATCTTTCGTTACCCACGATTTTTTATAAGCAGTGTAACTGGATTAATCTTAATAATATTAACTCCTTTTAAAAATTTATTTAAAATACCAAAATTTCGTATTTTTTTAATTCTAATTACTGTAACATTTTGTTTAAGTTTGTATTTTATCATTAAAAATATGTTAGTTTTATAAAATAAATTCTATATACGAGTCTAGTGTGTTTAATCTTTATTAAAAAACACATTATTTAGATTTAAATGGGCCGGGTTGGATTCGAACCAACGAAACAATTGTGTCAGATTTACAATCTGATCCCTTTGACCGCTCGGGAACCGACCCCTTTTTAATTACTTATTATAATTAAAACTACTAATTATGTCAATAACAATAATAAATTCAATTTTATACTTGACAAAACTTTCACATCTACATATAGTATATGTGTATGGGGCGGTTAGCTCAGCCGGGAGAGCGCCTGCCTTACAAGCAGGAGGTCATTGGTTCGATCCCAATATCGCCCATTTTTCAAATAAAAAGCTAAAATTATTAGGGCCTATCGTCTAACGGATTAGGACAGAAACCTTCTAAGTTTCCAATGTAGGTTCGATTCCTACTGGGCCTAGCAAACAAGTTCAAATTAAAGTAGAATAATAACTTACTATGCAAAATTACGCCTATAATTTTATAAGCTAGTGAAGGGACTCGAACCCCCGACCTACTGATTACAAGTCAGTTGCTCTACCAATTGAGCTACACCAGCAATACATCATAATGTTAGCAAATGTTTGCTATTATTACAAGATCTACTTTTAAACATTGAAATTAATTTAAATTGTTTATTAATCTACAAAATGAAAAATTATAATTTTTTCTAAAATTAATTATTTATAGTATTATACTATATATCACAAAATTATTTTTTATAAGTATAAATAAATGGTAGAACCGTTATTATCAGGAATTGTTCTAGGTATGATTACCGTAAGTGCTTTTGGACTTTTTGTTGCAGCATATTTACAATATCGTCGTGGTAGTCAATTTGATATTTAAAAACATAGTCCTGACCAATTTTTTGAAATTGGTCAGAGTTTTTACCAACTTGATTTTGTCACACCCGGTAATAAACATTGATGAGCCATTTCTCTTAATACATGTCTTGAAACACCAAAATCACGATAATAACCACGTGGTCTACCTGTTTTCCAACACCTGTTTCGAATACGAATTTTTGCACTATTACGTGGTAATTTTTGAATCTTTGAATGTATTTCTAACTTTACATTAAAATTTTCAGTTGCTTTATATTCATTTAATAAAAGAGAACGTTTATTTGCATATTTCTTATTTAATAAAATACGCTTTTTCTCTCTTTCAATCATACTTTTTTTTGCCATGAGGTTATTTTAGAGTTTAAATTAATTCTAAATATATATATACAGTATACAACATATGTATATACTTTAACTTACAGTGTATATTTAGAAAATATATATAGCAACATTTTTAATTAATTAAATTACGAAAATTTTGAAATATATGGTGTTTTTTTATACGGTAAAACAGTATACATACTTAATAATTCTCTGAATTCTGTTCCATCCATCGTTTCAATATTTAATAATTTCTCAACGATTACATCAATTATTACTCTATTATCTTTAATAATTTCGATAGATTTTTGTTCACAATAATTAATAATCTTACAAACTTGATCATCGATTCTATCCGCTAAGCTTTCTGCATAGTCACTATTTTCTAACGTCATATTAGCCCCCAGAAATACTTGGCCATTATTTTCATCTTCTAATGCAATTGGGCCAATGTTAGACATTCCAAATCGAGTTACCATTTGTCTAGCTAAGTTAGTTGCCCGTTGTAAATCACCACTTGTTCCAGTTGTTAGTTCTGGTTTACCAAATACAACTTGTTCGGCTGCTCGTCCCCCAAGTATTGTTATAATACGTGCAAATAATTCAGATCTTGAAACTAAAGTTTGATCTTCTTCAGGTGTAAACCAAGTTAATCCTTTAGCATTTCCTCGTGGAACTAATGTAATTTTTTCCACTTCATCATGAGATTTTAAAACCGATCCGGTAATTGCGTGACCTACTTCTTGGTATGCAATTAAACGTTTGTTTTTATTATCTTCCATTGGACTTCCTGCAATCCCACCTATGATTCGATCTGCTGCTTCATTTACTTCGTTTTTTGTAATTAATGATTTTTTATAACGGGTTGCTAAAATTGCCGCTTCATTTAATAAATTTGCTAAATCTGCTCCAGAAAATCCAGGAGTTCTATTTGCTAGTTGAACTAAAGAAACATTTTCACTAATTGGTTTATTACGAGCGTGAACTTTTAAAATACCTACTCGTCCTAATCGGTCAGGAAGATTTACTGTTACTTGTCTATCAAATCGACCAGGCCGTAATAAAGCAGAATCTAAAATATCTACACGGTTTGTTGCTCCAACAACGATTACACCTTTATTTTCTTTAAAACCATCCATTTCAGTCAACAATTGGTTCAATGTTTGCTCACGTTCATCATTACCACCACCTATACCAGCTCCTCTTTCTCGTCCCACTGCATCAATTTCATCTATAAATACTATACATGGAGCATTTTCTGACGCTTTTTTAAATAGATCTCGTACTCGGGAAGCTCCGATACCAATAAACATTTCAACAAATTCTGAACCGGCTACATTAAAAAATGGAACATCTGCTTCATTTGCAATTGCTTTCGCTAAAAGTGTTTTACCAGTTCCTGGTGGTCCAACTAATAAAATTCCTTTTGGTATTTTTGCGCCTACAATGGTATATTTATCTGGTTGTTTTAAAAACGAAACGATTTCTTCAAATTCTGCTTTTGCTTCATCAATTCCGGCTATATCATTAAATACAACACCAGTATCGGGTCTTCGTTCAAATCGAGCTGTTGATTTACCAATATTCATTGGCGAAGAGTCTGAGTTTCCAGGAAAATTTTTTGAATTTTGAAAAAGATAGAATAAACCGGCAATAAAAATAATGGGTAATAAAACGTTACTCGCTAAAGTGATCCATACATTTTGATTTTCAGTTGGATGAGAATCAAAATCAATATTATATTCTTTTAATTTTTGAATTAGTTGTGAAGTTCCTACTGGTATCTCAACTCGGATTATTTGGGGTCTATTCCCTAATTCTGGGCTTGATGCTTTTACTATAGCGTTTCGACTATTATCATAAAGATCTACTTGTTCAATCCAACCCATTTCTAGATAGTCTAAAAATCGTCCGTATGTCATTCTAGAGTTGACTGAATTTTGATTTAATTTATTATTATTTTCAGTCTTCTTCTCTGGCATTATGTCACTAATTTGAATTCCCAACGTAGTTATATTTAAAATTATTAATCCAAATATTATTATTAGTCCAATTAGTGTATTTCTTAATATATTATTCCACATAAATATTTAATGTCTTTTTATAATTGTTCAATAATTTGTGTATTAAATTATTTTTATTTTTATGAAGTTTAAAAGGGTCAATATTGAATTGTTTTGTGATTCTTTTTAGTAATTTTTAACTTAATGTTTTGATTATTTTAATCGATTTAAAATTTTTAAGATTTTGTAATTTAGGTCAATTATATTTCATAACATACTATATTATAACTTGTTTTTCCATTATATATTTTTGTATTGAATTGAAATTTAACATTAGTTAGCAATTTTTGTTAAACTGTATGTTAAGATAGGGATGTTTTTCAAAAAATATTTAGAGTATTTTACAGAGTAGATTTTTCGTTTTCTATTAAAGTAGTTTTTATTAAAATTATTTTTTTAACTTTATTTCAAAACAACGAAAAATAAAAAAATTGCACTCTTTGTAATTTCATGATACTATTTTTTACCTAAATATATTGATTATTTAGAACTTTTATGATAACTTATCTTCAAATTGGTAAACTAGCTCCAAACTTTTTAACTGTTGGAGTTTTTAATAATAAATTAGGTAAAATTCGACTTTCTGATTATAGGGGGAAAAAATATGTTGTTCTTCTATTTTATCCAGCTAATTTTACTCCAGTATCACCAACAGAATTAATTTCTTTAAATAATCGTATTAGTGAATTTCGCAAATTGTCCACGCAAATTTTAGCCATTTCAATTGACAGTCCTTTTTCTCATTTACATTTTTTATTATCGCGTCAATATAATGGAGGATTATTAGGCTTGAAATTCCCTTTAGTTTCTGATTTGACAAAAACAATTACCACGAATTACCAGTTACTAACTGATGATGGAATGGCTTTTCCTGGCGTTTTCATTATTGACAAAGAAGGGGTGATTCAATATTATACAGTTAATAATTTATTATGTGGGCGGAGCATAAATGAAATACTGCGTACCTTAAAATCAATTCAATATGTTAAAAAACATCCTGGACATGCATGTCCTGTTGATTGGAAATATGGTGAGAAAATTTTATACTCCCATCCTTTAAAATCAAAATTTTATTTTAAAAATTTATATTTTACTAAAAAAAATTAAAATTTTATGCCTAAATTAAAAAATCGAAAGGCCGCAATAAAACGGTATAAAAAAACAGCTATTGGTAAATATTTACGTCGTCATGCGTATAAAGGTCATTTATTAATGCATAAATCAAAGACTCAAAAACGCAAATTATCTCAAACAGTTTGTGTTAGCTCAAGTGATAATAAACCTATTAAATTAATGTTACCTTATTAGAATTTATGGTCCGAATTAAACGTGGGAATATTGCCCGAAAACGGCGCAAAAAGATATTGCAACTTGCAAAAGGGTATCGAGGTGCACATTCTAGACTTTTTAGAGTTGCAAATCAACAAGTAATGAAAGCTTTACGGTATTCATATGTAGGTCGAAAGCAAAAGAAACGAACATTTAGAAAACTTTGGATTACACGTATTAATGCTGCTTCAAAATTAAATGGATTATCTTATAGTCAAGTGATTCATAATTTTAAGAAATCTAATATTGATTTAAATCGTAAAATTTTGTCTCAAATTGCAATTCTAGATAACCCAACTTTCAATAAATTAGTAGATATTTCAAAATAATTATTAAGCGAGTTTATCGAAATTTAAAAGTTTATGATAATAGATGAAGATTTAGATAAACTGTTAGAGAATTTACCATTTTTCATTGAAGAAAATTTTAATAAAGAAAAACTTATTGAAATTGTTATAGATCTAGGTCGACGTCCTGAAGCTCGTTTTACAACAGGTCCAGAATATTTATCACAAAAGGTTGTTTCATGGCAAGATCTTGATTATATAATAAAACGAATTAATAATTTTAGTGATGATAATCGAGTAGGTCTTGAACGAACTCTTCATAGAATTAGTTGTATTCGTAACCGTCAATCATTAATAAATGGTTTAACTTGTCGAGTGGGTAGAGCTATTTTTGGTGCCATAAATATAATTCGTGATTTGTTAGAATCTGAACAGTCTATTTTAATATTAGGCAAACCTGGGATTGGTAAGACAACAATTATTCGTGAAATTGCAAGAGTTTTATCTGACGAAATGGAAAAAATAGTTGTTGTTATCGATACATCCAATGAAATAGCTGGGGATAGTGATATTCCACATTCTGGGATTGGAAGAGCACGTCGAATGCAAGTTTCTAAAACTGAATTTCAATATCAAGTAATGATTGAAGCAGTCGAAAATCATATGCCGGAGGTTATTATAATTGATGAAATCAGCACAAAATTAGAAACGTTAGCTGCTTGTACCATTGCAGAAAAAGGTGTTCAATTAGTAGGGACAACACATGGGAATTGTTTAAAAAATTTAATCAAGAATCCTCCTTTATCTAATTTAATTGGTGGAATTCAATATGTTACATTGAGTGATGATGAAGCAAAACAACGGGGAACCCAGAAAACTATTTTAGAACGTATAGGTTATTCTCCGTTCCAACTTGTAATTGAAATAAATGATCAAAACTCTTGGACAATCCATGAAGAAGTTAAAAAATCGATCGACTTATTATTGAGAGAAAATTGTTCTATTGTACAAATTCGAGAATCTAAAATAAATGAAAAAATAGTTATAAAATATAATCGGTTACCAACAAATACAGATATCTTATTTCAGCCTTTTAAAGATTTAAATTCGATAAAATTTAAAAATTGGGAGATAGTTAACAAATATAATAATTTAAAATTTAATAATGTAAAAACTAATCAAATATTAATTTATACATACTCATTATCGAATAACTTGATGAAAGAAGCGGTCGCAAAAATGGGAATTAAGCTTATTTTAACCAAAGAAATTAAAAAAGCGACATTAATCATTGGGTTTAAGAAACATTTAAAACAAAATTTTAAATTAAAAAAGTTAGCTATCCAGAGGAATATTCCTATTTATTCTGTTAATCGTAGGAGTGTTTTTCAAATAATAAAATTGATTTTATTTATTTTGTCTAAATAAACTATACAATTATATAATGTTTCTATATAATTATAGAAAACCTTAATGTATTAAGGTTAAAATTTAAAGAAAGATTAATGTTATAAGCGTAAACATAAAATATTAAAATAATTAATATAGGAGACTTATTGGATGAATGAGTCTGAAATATTTGAAAAAGTAAAAAAAGAAATTTGTATACAATTACCTTTAAATGATCCGAGCAAAATTACACGTAATAGTGACTATTTAAATGATTTAGGTGCAGATTCTTTGGATGTAATTGAATTAGTTATGAAATTTGAATATGAATTTAA